AAATAAGTCCCTCCCTATGATTTATTGGTTAATAGCTCTTACAAGAACAAGGTCTACTCGACCTGGGTGTCGAACGTAAAGAATCCCTTTTGTACAAAATACTCATTTTGTAGCCTCTATTGTCAAAAAGTTTTTTCTTTCATTCAAGTTATATTGTATCATGTTTTGTATGTATGATGCAACCTAATTTATTAGTTTGACCTGAGGACCTTTCGGCAATTCCAATTTATTCTATTATTAATAGTGAAATGTGGTAGATTTCTTCACTTTAGGCGAAGAAGAAAATAAAACAAATAAATTGCAATTAGAAGACGGCATGGGCATAGGTGGAAATGTGCCTAGTTATTGGATCAGACAGTTAAAGACTTCCTTAGGATTGGAATCTATTTACTTACAATTTCGTAGATTAATTCTTTATCTTAATAAAATTGCATCAGCAGCCTCTAGTCGTGTTCTAGCTCTTTTGAGAGCCACATCAGCCTCGATTGCTTGTCTCTTGCCTTCAGCTCGCGCACGATCAGCTTTCGCTAGTCTAAAACTTTCCTGAGCCTCTTGAAGATCTATATCAATACCTCTTTCTGCATTATTTACCAATAATGTGATTTCATCATTGCCTATTTTGGCAAAACCACCCATCAAAGCCATAGTGGACCACTGGGCATTGAGTCGTATTTTCATGACTCCGATATCCAAAGCTGTTACAATTGCAATATGATTGGGTAATACACCCATTTGACCACTATTGGTAGTAAGTATTATTTCTTGAACTTCTGAATCCCAAACAACTCGATTGGGAGTGAGTACACGAAGATTTAGGTTCATTTTTTATTTTTTAAATTTCTTTTAAGTTCATAGCCTTTGCGGTAGCTTCATCAATGTTACCTACCAAATAAAAAGACTGTTCGGGTAGACCATCTAATTCTCCGGAAAGGATCATTTGAAAACCTCTAATCGTCTCTATTAGACTCACATATTTACCGGGGGAACCGGTAAATACCTCTGCTACAAAAAAGGGTTGTGACAAAAACCGTTCAATTTTTCTTGCTCTTGCCACGATTAAACGATCGTCTTCTGATAATTCGTCTAATCCAAGAATAGCTATAATATCTTGAAGTTCCTTATAACGTTGCAAAGTTTGTTTAACTCCTTGCGCAGTTTCATAATGTTCTTTGCCTACGATCGAAGGTTGGAGCATAGTTGATGTGGAATCTAGCGGATCTACCGCTGGATAGATGCCCTTGGCAGCTAATCCTCTCGATAGTACAGTAGTAGCATCTAAATGTGCAAATGTTGTAGCAGGAGCGGGATCAGTCAAGTCATCTGCAGGTACATAAACTGCTTGAATGGAGGTTATAGATCCTTCTTTCGTAGAAGTTATTCTCTCTTGTAAAGAACCCATTTCCGTGCTAAGAGTCGGCTGATAACCCACTGCGGAAGGCATTCTACCTAATAATGCGGATACCTCTGATCCTGCTTGGACAAAACGGAAGATATTGTCAATAAATAGAAGTACATCTTGTTTATTGACATCTCGGAAATATTCAGCCATAGTTAAAGCAGTTAAACCTACTCTCATACGAGCTCCTGGTGGTTCATTCATCTGACCATAAACCAGAGCTACTTTGGATTCGGATATATTTTGTTCATTAATGACTCCCGATTCTTTCATCTCCTTGTAAAGATCATTTCCTTCACGGGTACGTTCTCCCACTCCACCAAACACAGAAACCCCTCCATGAGCCTTAGCAATGTTGTTGATTAATTCCATAATCAAGACTGTTTTACCCACTCCAGCTCCCCCGAATAATCCAATTTTTCCCCCACGGCGATAAGGAGCTAAAAGATCCACCACTTTAATGCCTGTTTCAAGGATTGAAAATTTGATATCCAACTGTGTAAAGGCAGGAGCAGATCTATGAATAGGAGATGTTGTGAGAGCATCTACAGGACCTAAGTTATCCACGGGTTCCCCAAGAACATTAAAAATTCTCCCGAGAGTAGTTTCACCAACTGGAACACTAAGTGGCCCTCCTGTATCAATTACTTTCATTCCTCTCATCAAACCGTCTGTAGCACTCATAGCGACAGCTCTAACTTTATTATTTCCTAATAATTGTTGTACCTCACAAGTCACACTTATTGGTTGACCAGTCGTATCGTTATCTTTAACTATCAAAGAATTGTAAATTCTAGGCATACTACCTGGAGGGAAAGATACATCTAGTACTGGGCCGATGATCTGAGCAATACGTCCTGCCTTCTTTTCGACAAGTGCGGAAACCCCAAAAAGAAAAGGATTGGTTCTCATAAATAATAAATAGGATATTGATTCCAATTGCTAATTGTTAGCAAAAAACCTAAAAAAGCACAAATGCTCTGTAATGAGTTGATCAGTCAATAATCATTTTGGAGTTCTAACTTTTAGTTAGTAATCTCTTTCTTTGTAAAGTTCAACTTCGATAATGACCTCAAAATGGATTCATTATCATTATTTAAAAATGGAATGAATTTTTCTTTTCTTTTTTATTCACGAATTTATTTTATTCAAAACAGAGTAAAACTTATTTGCTCCGATTTATTACTCAATTGGAGCAAATAAGTTTTACCTACTATTGGATTTGAACCAATGACTCTCGCCGTATGAAAGCGATACTCTAACCACTGAGTTAAGTAGGTTCTTTATTGAGTCATACCTAAATTCTAGGCATAATTAGACATATAAACAATATGCCCTTAAGAATGATTAAATCAAATATCATCTTGACAGAAAGTGATCTATTTTATTAGTATATTTTTAAGACTAAACTGTGAAGGGCTATAGCTCAGCTAGGTAGAGCACCTCGTTTACACGTGCGCCAATGGTTTTCAGAAGAGTTTATTAGTTCATTCGGTTCATAAAATAGATTTTAGTCTTACTCTATGTAATTAGGAGAACAATAGCATGACAAAGATGAAGTTCGTTCTATGATTCGAACTATAGATCTAGTTGATATGGTCAATCTCGGGGGCATTCAATGTCAGACATAATGAGTATAATACGTACGAGGATCTCAAAAAACATTTCTTTTCACTCTATGAACTTTGAGGTGTATGAAGTCTCATATTCTTATTTTGGGGTGAGAGAGACTCCATTTGGAGAATCTATGTCTAAGCATGACAGACCTACGTCAAGGGAATCTTTTGAAGCACTTTGGGATTGCTTCCGAAAAATGATTCGTTTCAAGCAAACGGAGCCATCTTATTATCTGTTCTGTTCCGGAAAAGAATGGCAGACTAACTTATTTTTCCATCAGTTAATGAAAGAGCCCAATGCAATAAAAATGCATGTTGGGTTCTTGGAACAGTTCAAATCATTTTGGTTATAAGAAATTTGATCTGTTCTACCGAGAAGGTCTACGGTTCGAGCCCGTATAGCCCTATACAATTAGAAAACTCTTCTATGTTTTCTCGCTCATATTGTCCTCATGATCCGATGCTAGTCTTAAATGAAAAAAAGCATCCAATTTATTTGCTATTTAAAGGAACTGACGACTTACACAGAAGATAATTAAAGCAGAAGATCATTAAAGAAAAAGTAAAGAGGAAATACGAAAATAAAAATAATTTTGGAATTATTCATAATAGAATATTTAATAGAATAAATAGTCTTTCGACTGCGATCCAGAGCAGACTCTTATTCTTCAATATCTCTGTTATAAAGAAGAACAGATCGGACATCGTGTCGAACTAAATATGAGCACATACATAATCTTTTTATTTTGTTTATGAAAGATTTTCTATATTCCACGGGTGGATAATTGGTTCTAATCGAACTCGGTTGTCTTTTTTTTTTTAATTTGTTAGCACATCTCACATCGTTAGAAATAACGACCCTGAAAGCTCCCTTATTTCAATAGATAAAATTCCCTTACATCAAACCATATTAACACGTTACAACACGAACTAACGTGAAGTCTGCCGAATTGCACGGGTTCGAACCATTTCCTAATTTTTTTTTATTCAATACAAAATATTCTTTTATTCAAAGTCACAGACGAAACATTGAATTAATGTACAAAAATGATAATGAATCATTCGGGAGGGGAGAGAAGCGATTAATAAATGGACAATACAACAAATAAAAGAATTCGATTTATTGAAACAAAACAGGAATCATCTATTTATGTTTCTATTTTCTGAATATGATACTTTTTGGATATATTTATCCATATCCAGTCTTATTCCACTTCTGACATTCTCAATTTCAAGAAGTTTGGTTCCAATAAATAAAGGACCGGAGAAAGCCACTAGTTACGAATCAGGTATAGAACCAATGGGAGATACTTGGATCCAATTTAGAATTCGCTATTATATGTTTGCTTTAGTTTTCGTTGTTTTTGATGTGGAAACAGTCTTTCTCTATCCGTGGGCTATGAGTTTTGATATTTTGGGGCTATTTACATTTATAGAAGCTTTTATTTTCGTGATCATCTTAATTGTTGGTTTAGTTTATGCATGGAGAAAAGGAGCATTGGAATGGTCTTAACCCCCAAATTTTGGAATGATAAAAGACGAGTAGAAAATTATCTCAATCTAAAGCCGGCGATAAATCCTATAGAATCATCTTTACTTCATCAAGCAACTCCAAATTCAGTGATTTCCACTACTCTAAACGATCTGTCCAATTGGGCGAGACTTTCTAGTCTATGGCCGCTCCTTTATGGTACTAGTTGTTGTTTTATCGAATTTGCTTCATTAATAGGTTCGCGATTCGACTTTGATCGTTACGGTTTGGTGCCAAGATCCAGTCCTAGACAAGCCGACTTACTTATAACAGCCGGAACTGTGACCATGAAAATGGCTCCTTCTTTAGTGAGATTATATGAACAAATGCCGGAACCAAAATATGTAATTGCTATGGGAGCCTGTACTATTACAGGAGGAATGTTTAGTACAGATTCTTATAGTACCGTTCGCGGAGTAGATAAGTTAATTCCTGTGGATATCTATTTGCCGGGTTGTCCTCCTAAACCAGAAGCTATTATAGATGCTATAATAAAACTTCGTGAAAAAATAGCTCAAGAAATATCTGAAGATAGATATGAGTTTCAACAAAGAAAGAGGTATTTCAGTAGAAAGCATAGGTTTCATATTGGGTCCAGTATTATTATTGAAAATAAGGGGGATAAGTTTTTTCATCAATCTTATGAATCTCGTAAATCAACTTTAGAGATCACTCCCAAAACATCTGAATCGATTTCAGAGATATCATACCCTTTGAAACATTTGAAAATACGAGAGTTTGCTGGCGAATGAATAATCGTGAGTAAAAAGTAACGAGCAGGAAATAAATTTTGAAAATTCCATGAAAAATGTCAAATCCTTATACAGATACTTTGACAATAAATAGTAATCAAATGCAAGGTCGGTTATCTGCTTGGCTAGCCAAGCATAAGTTGGCTCATAGACCTTTGGGTTTTGATTACCAAGGCACAGAAACATTACAAATCAAATCTGAAGATTGGGTCTCTGTAGCCGTTGCTTTATATGTTTATGGTTTTAATTATCTCCGTTCTCAATGCGCTTATGATGTAGCACCAGGAGGTTCCTTAGCTAGTGTATATCATCTTACGAGAATAAACGATAATGCAGATGAACCCGAAGAAGTGTGTATAAAAGTATTTGTCCCAAGGGAAGATCCCAGAATCCCGTCTGTTCTATGTATTTGGAAAGGTGCTAATTTCCAGGAACGGGAATCTTATGATATGTTGGGAATATTTTATGAAAGTCATCCATATCTAAAACGTATATTGATGCCAGAAAGTTGGATTGGGTGGCCTTTGCGCAAAGACTATATTGCACCTGATTTTTATGAAATACAAGATTCTCATTGAGTGCAAAAAAAAGAATGAAGCATACTTTTTTTAAAAAGAGTTTATCCACGTAAACATAGATCTATATGTATTAATCTATGTATATCCCATCTAAATAGATTAAAACATTAAAAAAGAAAATAGTAATATAATGTATATTATATATATTCATATTCTAAAACAATAAAATTTCTCAATTTCAATTCCATTCTATTAATAAATAAAAATAGAGTTTTGATATCAATTTTTCTAATCTCGTGCTTTATACGTACCTCTACACTACATTTGTCTAAGTTTATCTAAAAAAAGGAAAATAAAGAATGTTAGAGAAATGACTTTAATACAAAAGTCATAAGTCATATTAATAACGGGAGATTTGAAATCATTATAGAAGTCATTTCAAATCTCCCGTTATTTTAATAATAAGAATTAAAATCAAATTAGATGGATTTCATTATCTTCAATTTAAACTTATTCTTTTCTGACCAAAGTGGTTCGGCCCAAGTCTTCTAAATTTTTCTGACGACGTAGAGGTCGGGTAACTAATTCAAGTACATCTCTTGCATTGGCAAACCCATGAATCTGGGCAAAAGTAAATTCAACTGACCATTTAGTACTAATTCCTCTTGCTTCTAGCGGGTTAGCATGCGCCATTCCCGTGATAGCTAAATCGGGTTGTAATTCGCGTATACGTCGTATTTGATTCGAATTATCCGGTTTCTCCACAATTCGTGGTATTGGTACACACATCTTTATACATGTATCTTGTAAAAGTGATAATTCAGCAGTTTGATATCGTCTATCCATATATGGAATGCCAATTTCATGAACAATCATTCCACATCTGATTAAGAATCTTGCTAGAGATATTTCTAGCAGATTATCTCCCATGAAAAAAACAGATTTACCGTGTACCAAATCAAGATAATCTTTTAAACTTTCCCATATTCGTTCCTCCCTTTCCTCCAAACCTTGGGGTTCAACACCAAATACAGGACAAATTTTTTCAATCCAAGCACGCGTTCCGTCTGGACCAATAGGAAAAGGAGCTGCAACTAATTGACATTTTTCGCGTCTTATCAAAGTTGTCGCTGTCCGACTCAAAAATGGGTGAACACCACAAACATAAACTCCGTCACCCAATGATGGAAGATCGGTATATCTTTGAGCAGGTAACCAACCTGATACCTTGATAGATTGACGTTTTAATTCTAGATTTAGTTGAGAAGCGACGTTGGACGGCAAAGATCCAAAAAGAACTAAGGAAGGGTGATTTGTATATTCAACCAATTCCTCTTTTTTTCTAGAATGAAAAGTCAAAAAATGTTGTATAGTTTGTTTTCGTTCACGAACGGAGAATTCCGGTTCTGGACAACGATGTGCCATGGCAGCTAACACAGTATCTTCTCCTTGAGTAAAGGCATAATCGAGTCCATTCGCTCTTGCCACTAGAATTGGGATTCCAATTTCCCATTCTAGTTTGGGTGCCATACCTTCCAAATCCATTTTTATTATCTCTGTAGTACAAGTACCTATCCATATAATCACGCTAGGGTCTCTATCTTTTCTTATTCGAATACAGAGTTTTTTTAATCCTTCATAATCATTCAATTGAGCCGAGATATCTCCTTCTTCCAATTCTGCCATTGCATAGCGAGGTTCTGCAAAAATCATTACTCCAAGTGCATTTTGCAGAAAATAACCGCATGTCTTTGTACCCACAACTAAAAAGAAACTATCTTCAATTTTTTGATATAACCAAGATACACAGCTAATTGGACAAAAAGTATGATAATTACCTGTCTCACATTCGACAATGAGAGTTTCATCAATTTTCACTGACATAAATGATTCTAACTATGTGGATTAAATCGTCGTAAACCCAAGTAAATTTTCCTTATTACTTTGATGTTTCCCCTCATCAATAGGATTGAGATAAAGGTCAGAGAGTAGATTGAATAATTCCCGATCTGGAATCTCCTTTGGCACAATACCTTCTGGTTGGGACAATATTTGATCCGCTATGTTTAAATAATATTCACATACATAGTTAAGAGATGGTTCGGATCCAACCATTTCAAATAAGGTTTTCCCCTTTACCCTCGAAATTCGAATATCTTCAATAAGAGGTAACACTTCTATTACGGGCATTGGACAGGCTTCTACATATTTATTGATAAGATCTCTTTTAGATGTGCGATTTCCAACCAAACCTGCTAATCGGAGTGGATGTGTGCGAGCTTTTTCCCTTATAGAAGCAGTAATACGATTAGCTGCAAATAATGCATCAAATCCATTATCTGTAATAATGAGACAGTAATCTGCATAGTTCAACGGAGCAGCAAAACCTCCACAAACGACGTCACCCAATACATCAAATAAGATTATATCATATTCGTAAAATGCATTTAATTCTTTTAACAATTTCACAGTCTCTCCTACCACATATCCCCCGCATCCAGCACCTGCAGGCGGCCCCCCAGCTTCCACACAATCTACCCCTCCATAACCTTTATGAATGACATCTTCGGACCAAATATCCTCATAATGATAATCTTTGGACTGCAAAGTATCTATAATTGTAGGTATCAAAAATCCTGTAAGAGTAAAAGTACTATCATGTTTGGGATCACATCCAATCTGTAACACTTTTTCACCACGTCTAGCTAGGGCAATTGAAATATTACAACTAGTGGTTGATTTACCGATTCCGCCTTTTCCATAAACTGCTATTTTCATCTTTTGATATCCTTTTCTTTATTTTTTATCTTCCGAACTTGTTATTCGTTTGATCTAATTTTGAGTTTAACTTTGCCTTATTTGATATGATAACAGTAAATAAATTCTAGTATGTTACATTACATTCTTTGTAACATTGTTTGTTTTTTTCACCCTCATTTTATCCTGAGTAAATGGAGGAAGCCAAGCAAAGAATCCTTCATTTCCACAATAAATGCAAATTTTTTCATTAATTTGAAACGGGAAATCCCCGCTAATTAAGACTTATTTCTCTCTATTCAATATAATAGAATAATTTACTGCATGACAAATGAGAAGAGGATAAGATAGGTTTGGGATTCGATTTGGGCCTGCAAATGAATGCTTTTGTTATGTTATATATGATGTTAAATGTGTCGTGTATCGTTATTTCAATTTATTCATTGAAATAACCATAAGAAATAGTTGTTTTGGAAAGATCCCAATCTTACCGTCGATTCAGCTTTTTTTTTTACAAAAAAAGAAAATATCTCTATTTTATTCTTCTATTTTGTTATATTTATGTAACAACATATATATATACACAAATTATATCGTCAACCACTCATCATTTGATTCATTATAGAAAATCACAATAAATTGAATCCGGTCGATTTTTTTTTTACCGGGCGAACGACGGGGATCGAACCCGCGCGTGGTGGATTCACAATCCACTGCCTTGGAACCACTTGGCTACGTCCGCCCCAAATTGCAGTCTCTGTCTACGGTCATTCCATTTCAAGAATGAATGGTTCTAAGCCCCGAAAACCAACTAATAATGAAACGATTCTATTATTTAGTTTAGTTATTAATTTGTTGCACTTGCAATGCAACTCTCACACAAGTTAGTGACATTGACATTTTCTTTTTTTAGAAAATACAAATAGTTTTGTTTTGGGTATTCAAAAAAAAGATCTGAGCCAATATACTAATTAATAATTAGTATTATGTATCCATGGCTGAATGGTAAAAGCACCCAACTCATAATTGGGAAGTCGCGGGTTCAATTCCTGCTGGATGCATAAGTTATTGTGCTCTGTTCGCAATAACTATCACTTTTAATTAGACGGAAAAAGCAGTACCAAATTGGTACTGCTTTTTTAGGATTGAAATACACTAACAATCCATCTTGAATAATTAGCCGTTTATAGAATTAGCTTCAACAGCAGCTAGATCCAGAGGGAAGTTGTGAGCATTACGCTCGTGCATAACTTCCATACCAAGGTTAGCACGATTAATGATATCGGCCCAAGTGTTAATTACACGGCCTTGACTGTCAACAACAGATTGGTTGAAATTGAATCCATTTAAGTTAAAAGCCATAGTGCTGATGCCTAAAGCAGTAAACCAGATACCTACTACTGGCCAAGCAGCTAAAAAGAAATGTAGAGAACGGGAGTTGTTGAAACTAGCATATTGGAAGATCAATCGGCCGAAATAACCGTGAGCAGCTACAATATTGTAGGTTTCTTCTTCCTGACCAAATTTGTAACCTGCATTAGCAGACTCATTTTCGGTAGTTTCCCTGATCAAACTCGAGGTTACCAAGGAACCATGCATAGCACTAAATAGAGAGCCGCCGAATACGCCAGCTACACCTAACATGTGAAATGGATGCATAAGAATATTGTGTTCAGCTTGGAATACAATCATGAAATTGAAAGTACCAGAGATTCCTAGAGGCATACCATCAGAGAAGCTTCCTTGACCAATAGGGTAAATCAAGAAAACAGCAGTAGCTGCTGCTACTGGAGCTGAATATGCAACAGCAATCCAAGGGCGCATACCTAGACGGAAGCTAAGCTCCCACTCACGACCCATATAGCAAGCTACACCAAGTAGAAAGTGTAGAACGATTAGCTCATAAGGACCACCATTGTATAGCCATTCATCAACAGAAGCTGCTTCCCAGATGGGATAGAAATGCAGACCGATGGCTGCAGAGGTAGGAATAATAGCACCGGAAATAATATTGTTTCCATAAAGAAGAGAACCGGAAACAGGTTCACGAATACCATCAATATCTACTGGAGGAGCTGCAATGAAAGCGATAATGAATACAGAGGTTGCAGTCAATAGGGTAGGAATCATCAAGACACCAAACCATCCAATGTAAAGACGGTTTTCAGTGCTAGTGATCCAATCGCAAAAACGATTCCATAGGCTTGCGCTTTCGCGTCTTTCTAGAATTGCGGTCATGGTTATAACTTGGTTTATTTAATCATTAGAAGCTCCCAAGCATACACATAAGGCTTGTTATTCAACAGTATAATATGAGTCATATCTGTATGTCAACCAACATTTTGACATGGCTATAAATATTCATAAAATTCATAGTATCCTCTTCCTTCCATAAACTATATGCACATATATTGAAATAGACATATTAATATCTATGGTATTAATGCGCTCTATTGGCATTCCTTCTTTGTTTATGATTCAAGGTTTTATGATTCAAGGTTATGATTCAAGGTTTTATGATTCAAGGTAATAAATATTCTTATGATCTTGAAGTTAAATGTAATTAGACAAAACTCTTTCGATGGGTAAGAAAGAGTTTTTCATTTTTTAAGGATGAGAATAGTAGGATGCTACCTATCTTGCTTGTTAAGAGCAATGGATAACATTGAATTGCATTGGATCTGCAAAAGTAGACAAAATACTTTTAGGTGCTAGATTCTGGTACTCTGGGTTGCCCGGGACTTGAACCCGGAGCTCATCGGATGGAGTGGATTATCCGCTCTTTCTAATAGGAGCAAGAAATCTCTCCCCAAACCGTGCTTGCAACTTTCATTGCACACGGCTTTCTCCATGTAGTGATTTGATCCATCATTTGGTTGGATTTCCGGTTGGAAAAGATCTATAGCATCAGCATCTTTTGCCATAAATTAGCCAGGGGGTTTATCTCGCTAATTTCTGAATTCCAAATTCGTTCTCTCTGTGAACGAGTTTTTGAAAAGGACGAAGAAATGGATTCTCTTTCTTTTGAAAATGATTTTGTAAAGAGTTCCGAACCTAATTGTTCTCGAACTACACGTATAGTACTTTTATGTTTACAGGCCAAAGTTTTAGCACATGAATTTAAAAGTATATACTTTATATGATATAAACCATCTTGATTGATGGATCCACTGTAGTAATCAAAAAGATTTATCCAAATTCGATCGAATCGATCGAGAATATCATCATCTGATAGACTGGTCCAAGACAATTTACTAATTGGCCACCCTGAGATGTCACAAAACTTTTCTTTAGCTAAAGAAAAAAGAATTGGTTTAATCGGAGCTGTTGCGTTTAATTCATTGGTAATAAGATCGGTAATGAATAAATCATCTAGCATTTTGGCTCTAACCACGAGAGGTCTCATTTTAACCTGCATAAAAAAACCTAAAAAAGAAAAAGAAATCTTGGGTAATTCAAGACTGCATATCCTATACGGTTGAAACCAAAGATGAAAATAGTATTGCCAAAAATGAAACAGATGATATCTACATTTTTTCACTTGAAGATGCGTACCCTTTAGAGCTATAAGGGATCTTTCTCCATATCTCACATAATGGATGAAAGAATTCTTCAACAACCAGATCTTTTTTGTTGAAATTTTTTGAGGAGGAAATAGAACAATATCTTTGATCTTTTTCTCAAAATGAGTTCGATCCGGAAAAGATTCATATAACAATGGTTGTGAATTAAAAAATCGTTTAATAAGAGGAATTAAAAACGATTCGCATTCATACACATAAAAATTCCAAAGGAACAGGGAGAACGTATTTTCTCCCTGTGTAATCAGAGATTTCTGCAAATTTTCTCGACTAAAACTACATTCATGGAGAATCCATCGTAATAAATGCAAAGAAGGAGTATCTAGGATCCAGCGACGAAAAAGTCGAACCAAAATTTCCGGATGAATTGAGTAGGGCACTCGTATATCTGATATATAATTGGAATGTGGTAATTTATCCTCCATAAAAGGAAATATGCAATGGATGGATCGGAGACTATTCCATCCATCCATTCCTTTTCTGAAATGTTTTGATCGCATTGCGAACGAAACTTCCAAGACAATTGTAAACCCTTTTAGTATCGATTTAAAAGAATTCTTATTGTATTCAATGAATTTATTTGAATCGGGATTCCCGAATAAACTAATTGAATTATTCTGATTCTGTTTACGTATTCGACGTATTGAACGTTTTACAGTCAGGAAACTCAAAAAATTAGAAACTAAAATTTCCGTCGGTTCCTCGGAACCAGATCTATCTAAATGATGATCATGAGCAATTGCGTAAAGATCTTCCTGAAAAAAAAGCGGATATAAAAAGAATTGTTGCCAAGATCGATGTTTATTTGAATTTCTTTGGAAGTCATCCATTTTTTAAACCCCCGGACCCAAAACCTGTTGGATTATTAAAGATAATACATGGTGCGATCTAGTTGGAACATAATAGAAAATGTCTATCAGATAGATAGTTTTCTTCGCATAGATCTTCATTCGTCATGAGGAAGAATGAAAATTTCTTATTTTGGCAGTCCGATCGCTCTCCTGACTCATGGAATAGAATTAACATGGTCAGTACACTATTTCTCTTACACATTTGTTTTCGAGTACTTAGGACTCATGGTGAATGTAGAAAACCCTAATTTACTACAGGGAAAAACTTCCTTTATCGGTTACTAAAAGGCTTTTAACTTCCGATTAGTAAAGGGAATTCCTCGTTGAAATGAGGAACAGAAGCTCGTTCTTCTGGTTTTACTTATGATTCAAGCCATCCAGCTTTATCCATTGACTCACTTGACTTAATCACTCGGACTCTCGAATTTATTTGATCTTATTTCAAAATCAATGCATATACAAATTCAATTGTATACACATGTCAATAATTTGTATACATTATTATTTGTATATGCATTGAATTCCTTGATCCGCCGCTTCTGATCAAAAAAGAAAGTCGAGATTCTTAGAACGACATGCTGCTTTTTCCATTTTTTTTTTTCAGGATCAGTCGTAGTCTTACCAATTTTACCGATGGTATAGACGAATTGAATAGTTCATCCGAACATGTAAAAGACCATAGTCGCACTTAAAAGCCGAGTACTCTACCATTGAGTTAGCAACCCTTATTTGTATAGATACAGTCGAAGTAGAGCAGTTACTTGATTCAATCGATCAGAAATAGAACCTTTACAACAAATCATGAATTAATAATCGAATCGAACTTTACCATTTCATTTCTTAATCAAATCAAGTGATCTTTCCGGATCAGATTATTTCTGATCCGTTGAACGAATTCACCATAAAAAAAAAGAAATAGCGGATTTATTATATCCAAAAAATATGCTATTGTCAACCCCGAAATGTTGGGAAGGATTGTTGGATTGATATTATATTGAAAAATGATTAGAAATAGAAAGAAAAGATCGTTAGAAATGGCAGTAAAGTAAAAAAAAAGTACAAATTTCTTTTTTTATTGAATGAATAAAAAACGATAACAATTGTTTATCATTTTTTATTCATTCAGTTCGTTCTCGCAATTCTAATAATCTTTTTGATTTCTTCTTCTTCTTCTTCTCTTGAAGAACCGCTGAACAAAAATCCTTATGTGCTTCCCTATAAAAGATCGCAGAGGAATAAAATAAATGAAATGAAGATATAATAAAACAAATATAAATGGATAATAATAAGACAACCATGATACAAAATTTATATAATAACTAAATTTTATATGATCTAAAGCTAAACGTAGACGCATTATTTAGAATACCCCCTTCTTAATAAATAAAAATAAAAAAATTGAAAACGCGTTTAATTTAAAACGATAAATTTTTGCAGAAAAATACCATGACAGAATTTCTGTAAATTGAGTTACTAATTTGATAAATTATACAATAGCACTATAAAAAAAAAACTCGTTTGATTTGAACCCAATTCCTGAAGAGCTCTTCCCTTCGAGACTTAACGTCAAATTCGATAGGTAGCTCATTGATTTAATTTCCATTAACCCTAGATTCTGCTCCTAGCTGAAAAAAAAAAGTTGATACCAAGCTCCTATATCTTTTTTAATAAAAGCGTATCTTCGAGTCAAAATGGCGGATGTCATAATCCACAGAACTAATCATGTCGTTTAAGTAATACGTTGCTTTTTACCACATCGGTTTAAGACAAATTTTTATCATACAGATAGATCTCTTATCCGATCCTAAAATTGATATGTAATTATGAATAGTCATTCACTCAATTTCTAGAATACATTTTTGAAAATTAATTGGTTTAGTTGGCTAGGTATTCAATGCTTCTTTAGCTGCGTACATTACTTCGACAGTAATGGTTTCAATCCCCTTTTGTCGTGCAAATTTTTCAGTATTTCTTTCCACCTTTTCTCTGGCAAAACGAGGAATTTTACTTAATTCTATTCGACTTTCAGGATTCCAAATTAGGCCTATATCTGTAGATATAGATTTGGATATTATTTCTTTAGTATCATGACCACCAAAAATATCTAGAAGATGGTCCTCCATACCCAGAGCAAACGAGTTATAAATTAAATCAGCTATTTGATTAGTACCTTCGTAACCTAAAAAAGGTCGGTATCCCAAAGGAAAGTTTTGTATATGAACTGGTGCAGAAATAACTCCACACGGAATATCAAGACGTTTACCAATATGACGTTCCATTTGAGTACCAAATATTGCAGATGGTTCCATGTGAGCGATCATATCTCCTACCTCAGCATGATCATCTGTGATCAGTATTTCATCGCAGAAACCTTGAATTTGCTCTTTGAACCATTCCGCATCGTGTTTGCAATAAGTACCTGCACAACTGACACGAATCCCCATTTCTCGAACAAGTATCTTAGTGATTGAAGCAGCATGAGTTGTATCACCAAAAACAACTGTTTCTTTACCCGTCAAATTCTGACAATCAATAGATCTTGAAAACCAAGCAGCTTGGGAAACAAATCGAGTTTGTCCGTCGATATAAGGTTCATAATCCACTCTTTTATTCGATGAACTAAGAGTCAACGTATTCACATTTTTTTGAATCTGGCGGATCCACTCCGCCATATCTACAGCTCCCATGGGAGCTATAGATATGTAAGGCATCCCATATTCTTTATTTAAATATACCGCTGTCATTAAGCCCACTTCACGATAAGGAATTAAATTGAACCAAGCTTTTGGTAAATTTTTAAGATCTTCTACAGATCCTCCTTCAGGAATAATTTGATTAATTTCAATATCCAGATCTCGTAATAAACGTCTTAATTCACGACAATCGTGTTGATTATGAAAACCCAATGTAAAAATTCCAATTATATTGACAGAAGGCGCATCAGTTAGAAATTGATCCCATTTTTCTTGTCTATGACATCTATCTAAATAATATCGAACCACCTGTTCTAAAGTTCTATCCGCTGCTTGAATTTCATTTACTTGATAATGATCAACATCTGCAAAAATGACGTCGGAATCAGAAATTATGGATGCTCTATTCACAAAGTTCTGTAAATCTTCTTGCAAAATACTAGAAGTACATGTAGGCGTCAATATAATAAGATCAGGGTGTTCCTCTTTATCTTTCCGGAGAATATTATCTACAACTCTTTCTTGAGATCCACGTGCTAGTACGTGACGATCTACTATGCTAGCAGTTGCGGCAGTAAAATCTCTTTCACGTTCTAACATAGAACGCATTACATTAAAATAATCATCTCCTAGAGGAGCGTGCATAATGGCATGCACATTTTTGAAAGAACTAGCTACTCGTAGGGTTCCAATATGAGCAGGACCAGCATACATCCAATAGGCTAATTTCACTTTATCTCTATCTCAATTTAATCTGTATTCCAATCCTACACCGCAAAAATATACCTTTCTCTACTTAGAATCTTATCGAAATCATATTTCCCTTCTATAAGTCTTTTTTCAATTCAATAATACTGTTCCACCTGGGACGGAAGGATTCGAACCTTCGAAATAACAGGACCAAAACCTGCTGCCTTACCGCTTGGCCACGCCCCATTATTGTTTTATAATAATCCATTAAAATAAATTGATGCAATGTTTCATTTGAATCTGAATTACATTATTATAATTCGATTCGCTATGCAATTATGCATAACCGGAGGGGCATAGATTCTTGAGTTAATCAGATATCTAACTATAGGGGAACCTAAAAAGAAACAAGAATATACATTCATTGGTCATTCCCTATCAGAATAGGTAAAATATTGTATAAATAAATGATCCCTTCCAATTCGAAGACTAAAAGTCTAATCTTGTCCAACAATTCGATGGATTGGACAAATACTTTTAGATCTTTACATTATTCATCGGAGAATCAAAATGTCAGTTATCCTCAACTTCCATATTTGTCTAGACGATGTCGCTTTTCATTTGAATAATCCCTTTTTTGCCAAATTGCCTGAAGCTTATGCAATTTTTGATCCAATTGTTAATATAATGCCCATTATCCCTCTGTTCTTTTTTTTATTAGCCTTTGCTTGGCAAGCTGCCGTAAGTTTTCGATAACGATAATCTAAGTTTTTATCGATTTTTGTTTGTATTCACTTGATACGGAAAAAACATATATATATTTTTTTTCTATTATTACAAATTATTATTAGTTAGTTGTAGTTGTTACAATTTAACTATTTCTAATTGGATCATTTTCATTCACTAAAGTGATGTAACACTCTTTTTCCTTGTTCTGATGTTTATTTTGTGATACATCTATTCTCGACAGATCAAAATAACTTTAGTCAATATCAACGGCATCACAGTTGCAGTTTAGTTGATTAGCTAGTGATTAGAATATGTTATTTTCTAATAACATATCTTTCAATATTCTATTTAAAGAACGAGTAAGGATGATGAACGAGTAAGGATGATAATTTATCTATTCCAAATTTTCTTCTATTTTAGACACAGACTGTACTTGTTTCAACAAGTTTAGGATAGTTTAATTAGTATTCGAATTCCTATTTATCCTGTTCAATTCCGAGCAAAGAAGAGAAGAGAAACAGAATAGATTCAATTTTGAATCTGCTTTTTTTTCTTTGCTCAGCCAATGCTAATATATGATACAAAAATTGATGATCTATTCCGTTTTTTAATAAGAATAATTTCGGAGATTACATAATGCTTACTCTTAAGCTGTTCGTTTACACAGTAGTGATATTTTTTGTTTCTCTCTTTATCTTTGGATTCCTATCAAACGATCCAGGACGAAATCCTGGGCGTAAAGAATAGAAAAGAAGATTAGGATTAGAAAGTAGATTTTGTAAAATCAGACTGAACGGAGAGAGAGGGATTCGAACCCTCGGTACAAAATAGTTTGTACAACGGATTAGCAATCCACCGCTTTAGTCCGCTCAGCCATCTCTCCTAGATGGCGGATCTAAAATGAATATAGCATTTCACTAAATAAAGACCAACATTTGTGAGAATCCAATTTTCTTTTTTTATTCCATTCCAAACAATTTTTCGCTTTCTCTAGCCCGGCCAGTATCTGGCCAGGCCATTATCTTTCCTAGATAAGGAATTAATTGACTAAATTATGAAGAATACAGTGCTCTACCTAATCTGAAAGCTAAAATCATTATTAGAAAAGTAACAAAAAGGGCTATCAAAATTTGACCTTGTGATATCATTTCTTATATTTCCTTTTATGTATTCTATTTTTATCTTATATATTTTTTAATTCCAATTATTTCAGATTAGAATCTGGATAAGATGTTCTAGATTGGATTGAAAATGTATAGATCATATTGAAGGGTAAAAAAGAGATTTCAAAGACTAAAAGTGGATCATTTTTTATTTTCTATATCTGTCATAAAGAAAAACTAATTCCAAATTACTTGAATTATTCTAAAGAATGTGTTAATAATCATAACAACTATCTATAATTAGACTAGTTACTAAAGAAAAAAATCATACTATTAGTCATGGTACAATATTGGGATTTTTCTTGTAAGAGTAAAAACAAAACAATAAGGTAAGGGACGGAAGAAGTGAAAAGAAACTATTTGTTATTGAGTTTTCAGGAATAGGAAAATATGATGATCGAAACTTGCATTAGATTCTTATTAGAATCTAAAAATTACTTTTTATTTTCCTTCCCTATTGGACAAAAAATCGATTTGTATGATACAATGAAATTGTGGCGGGTATAGTTTAGTGGTAAAAGTGTGATTCGTTCTATCATTATATTCAACAGAGTTGAAAGATCTTTCAACTCTCGTTTCTATTTTTTTATTATAAAAAACTCTATTTACTATATAGGTTCTAAACCTCTCCTATGAATACCCTGGGTCAGGAAAGGAATTGTGCGCATTCTCGTCATTTGAATTTGGAATGATAAAATGACCATATTTTCCATTCAAGATGGCGAAACAGAATGTAGAATTTTTGAAAGGATTAGACCGATCTATCTAATCGGATCAATCAAAGATCCATGGATATCAAAATATTCTTTTTCATCGTAACTAAACTAAATGTTCAACTACGAGAATAACAAAAGTCAAATAGCTAGGTAACAGTGACTTTGGTTTACTTTAGTCACCGTGATTTTGTTTGAGCTCGGTGAAATTTGATTTCCTCTAGGATCGCAATCAGTAGAAATAGGGAACGAAGTAATTAGAAAGATTTTTTTTTGAGTCCAATATTAAGAATTTTTCAATCTTATCTTTCTATAGGGATCATCTATCAAGTGAATAGGTATTTTCTATTTTAGGTTCTTCACCTGAAGTTAAGAGTAAAGAACTACGAATACAACTAACATAGATGTTATAGAGCAGAGCATAAATAATTTATGTATTATGTGAAAAAGCGTTTTTTTTTTTTTTCATACCTCCCTTTCTATCTCTCTCTCATGGAGGAGCCGAATGAAATGAAATTTTCATGTTCGGTTCTGAATTAGAGGCGTTAATCAACGTCGACTATAACCCCTAGCCTTCCAAGCTAACGATGCGGGTTCGATTCCCGCTACCCGCTCATTCATCTTTCTTATTCTTATTTCATTTTTCTGTTACCTACCTATTCTTTCTCTTTCGTTCCCGAATCTCGTTGTGAATAGAGAAAAAATCACACTTTTTTCAAGGAATCATAAATAATAAAGCGTCCATCGTCTAATGGATAGGACAGAGGTCTTCTAAACCTTAGGTATAGGTTCAAATCCTATTGGACGTAATAATTCGTCGTTATGCTTTGCTTTGTTAAATGTCGCAAAATGATTATTTAGCTCTTTTATACTATTTCGAGCATAATAAAAAGTTGGAGATTTTCTTGAATAGCTTCTTTTAAGAGATCTTCCGCTTCTTGCGTGAATGCCCCAGTAGAACGTATAATTTCTCCAAACTGGGGTTTCTTTTTTACTAAAGACTCGCGCAAGTTAGAAATAAATTTTTTAACTTGTACGATCTCTAATACATCTAGATATCCATTTGTTCCGGTATAAATCATAGCTATTTGTTCTTCCACTGTCAAAGGATCTGATTGAGATTGCTTGAGCAACTCGCGTAATCGTTGACCTCTTGCCAATTGATCTTGCGTAGTTTTATCAAGATCAGAAGCGAATTGTGCAAAAGATTCTAATTCTGCAAGTTGAGCTAATTCTAATTTTAATTTCCCAGCTACTTGTTTCATAGCTTTCATCTGAGCTGCGGATCCTACTCTAGATACGGAAAGACCCACATTAATGGCAGGTTGAATTCCTGCATTGAATAGATCAGCTGACAAGAAGATTTGTCCGTCGGTAATGGAAATGACGTTAGTGGGAATATAAGCTGAGACATCTCCAGCTTGAGTTTCAACTATTGGTAAAGCAGTCAAACTACCTCCACCTAACTGCGAATTTAATTTAGCTGCTCTTTCTAATAAGCGAGAATGTAAATAGAAAACATCTCCTGGATAAGCTTCCCGGCCAGGTGGCCTTCTTAATAGAAGAGACATTTGTCGATAAGCTTGTGCTTGTTTGGAAAGATCATCATAAATGATTAATGTATGTTGTTCTTTATACATAAAGTATTCGGCTAAAGCTGCTCCTGTATAAGGAGCAAGATATTGTAATGTAGCAGGAGAATCTGCAGTTTCCGCTACCACAATGGTATACTCCATTGCGCCACGTTCTTGGAACGTATTAACTACCTGAGCTACCGAAGAAGCTTTTTGACCAATAGCGACATAAACACATATTACATTCTGATTTTTTTGATTTAGAATTGTATCTGTAGCTACTGCCGTCTTACCGGTCTGTCTGTCCCCAATAATCAATTCTCGCTGACCGCGTCCTATAGGGATCATAGAATCAATAGCAATAAGACCCGTTTGAAGAGGTTCATATACAGAACGTCTTGAAATAATACCTGGAGCAGGAGATTCGATCAATCGAGATTGGGAAGATGAGATCTTCCCCTTACCATCAATAGGTCGAGCTAGCGCATTTACAACTCGACCTAAATAAGCATCACTTACTGGTATCTGAGCAATTTTTCCCGTTGCTCTCACGGAACTACCCTCTTGTATCATCAAACCATCACCCATTAATACAGCTCCAACATTATCTGATTCTAGATTTAGGGCAATACCTACTGTACCATCTACAAATTCTACTAATTCCCCTGACATTACTTTATCAAGACCATGAATACGAGCAATGCCATCTCCTACTTGAAGTACAGTGCCAATATTAACAACCTTGACTTCGTTATTATATTGTTCAATCTGTTTACGTATCATACTACTGATTTCATCGGGTCGAATAGTTACCATTAACACTAGTTAATTCTCTTTTGAAAAATAAGACCTAAATTATACGAATAGAGTTTCATTGAAAACAAAAAACATAAGTATATAATAATATATATTATATTATGTATATAAATATATATATAATATATATATATATTATGTATATAAATTATATATATATATATTATTATTAATTAATCAGTTATGAATCAGTTATGTTTTTCATGGCTAGGAGCAAGTCGATATTATGTTCGATCGTACGTAAATGTAACTCGCTATTCAGACGATTATTCAAAGTTCCTAGAGCTCTTTGAACAGCTTGGCGAGAAATTTGTTGTCGAACCTTTTCAATTACTCTTTGTTGTTCCAAGTGAACGGTTTCATTCTTTGAATTTTCTAACTGTTTCAAATTAACAGAAGCAAGATTGATAAGCTTTTCTTTTTCTTGTTCTATTTCAGAGTATCCATTTTCCCGAATTTCACGCGCTCGCATTTCTACTTCGCGTAAGCGAGCCCGGGCTTGCTCAAGCTGATTAGCAGCTCCTTTACATAATTCTTCAGAACTCTGAATAGTACTCACTATTTTCTGTTTACGGTTATCTAATAAATTACTTAATGAAAGTAGATTATCTATTCATAAGTTGAACGAATAATCTCTTCCCAAACCGAACACGAATCTTTCGATTCATTCGGCTTTCCCGCTCGGTTTTTTACCAAGCCTACCCTTTTCGTTCATATTATGTAAATAAAAAAAAAGATCAATCTATCAAAGACCGAAATCTACGAAGGGCTCTTTTGCCAAAAGGGGTTTTTTATTATCAACTGAGTTGTTGTTTTTTCTTTTCGTATTTTTTCTTGAATAAATTCGCTTTTGTGTAGGTCGTCGGTTCCGCATTTAAACCCCAAAAATTGGATTGGATGGGAGATTAGGACTATTTTTCAGTAGATAGATTGAATAATTCCATTGATATGAATGTTATATATCGAATTAACCTCCAACTATGCCTTTGAACTCATCTCATATTAGCACAGCGGTTGAAAGAGTACCAGTTTTGCTTGGACTTCAAGCAGTTTAGCTTTAACCATTCTAAAGATTTTCCCATATTGGTTGGGATTGGTCAAAAATTTCCCAATCAATTACGAAATGCTATAGTTCTTCCATATTGATTTTTTTTAGAAGTAATTCGTTGAGATCATGCACTTTTCTATCTACAAAATGCAGTTGGTTGGATCCAGCTAGATTATTCAAATATACAACTCGCACACACTCCCTTTCCGAAATAGGTCAGTACACCAAGCACCACACTGAGATTTATTATATTTGTTTCTAAAATATTGGTATTTAACCTGAAACCCTCAGCGGAGGATAAAAAAATTAGGGAAATGAAAGAATCAGTTACATTTTTCATACGCTCTCCCCTCATAGATAAGGATACTTTCACAAAGTTTTTTCTCCAACTCGATTCATTCTGGATAAACAGATTTCGAGTACTTAGTAAGTCCCAGGTCCCGCATAACGATAAATAAGGATAGAATAAAAAAAAAACTTTGCTCAACCTATCTACTTCTCCGAGTGTCGCAAGTCTTTCTGACCAAAACAAGTGACGTATAAGTCCATTATTTATGGATCAGCCCCTCCCCTATTGGCTGAACAAGAAAATTGATCAAAGGGGGGGGGTCCTTAAAATCCCAAAGGATACGGATTTTAGTCTCCGAGATTAAACAAATGGATTAGCAAATAAAAGTGCTAGAGCTACAACTAATCCATAAATAGTTAAAGCTTCCATAAAAGCTAAACTTAGCAGTAAGGTACCTCGTATTTTACCCTCCGCCTCTGGTTGTCTCGCAATACCTTCAACAGCTTGTCCCGCAGCAGTGCCTTGACCAATGCCAGGTCCAATAGAAGCAAGGCCTACGGATAATCCAGCAGCAATAACGGAAGCAGCAGAAATCAAAGGATTCATGGTAATCTCCTCTTAGATTAATAAATGGTGGATAATATGATAGTTTTATCTATTGATTTGATTGTTCACGTTCAACTAGAGAACAATTTCTTTTCTTTGAAAATAACTCAATTTTGATTCGACAAAATGGTATTAAAAAATGATATAATACAAAAAAGGTAAATCCTCTACCCTTCCTTATATTATATTCTTTTTTAGATGAAATATCCTATCTCTAATTCTTTAGAGATAGAATATATAAACAAACTATGTACATAAAACGTATGTATCCCTTCGAGTTATTGCTCGAAACCGGGATACACACATAGTTTACTAAACTAATTCCCATTAGTAAACCTATTTATTCATTAGTAAACCTATTTATTAATGTAGATATGAATCTACAAATATGATCTATTCTATCTATTGATTTTATCGACGGGTGAGGTGATCCTTAATCTTTCGACTAAGATCTTAGAGATTCAGTATTTTCATTTATGACTATAATTAAGGGAGAATCAAAATGGAAAGAACATTTAACGTTTTATAAATGAGCAAATGATTATTATTAATTTGAATTAAAAGACTAAGTCCAATTAATTAAATTAATGATGACCCTCCATGGATTCTCCTATATAAGCTGCGGCTAGAGTTGCAAAGATTAGAGCTTGAATGCCACTTGTAAATAATCCTAGGAGCATTACAGGTATAGGTACCACTAAAGGTACTAAGGAAACAAGAACGGCAACTACCAATTCGTCAGCTAATATATTTCCAAAAAGTCGAAAACTAAGTGATAGAGGTTTCGTAAAATCTTCTAATATGTTAATCGGTAAAAGTATTGGGGTTGGTTGAATATATTTACCAAAATAGCCTAAACCCCTCTTTGTAAGACCTGCATAAAAATAAGCTACTGATGTGAGCAAAGCTAGAGCTACTGTAGTATTAATATCATTTGTAGGCGCGGCTAATTCCCCATGAGGTAATTGAAAAATTCCCCAGGGGAAAAGAGCACCTGCCCAATTAGAAACAAAGATAAATAGAAACATGGTTCCTATAAAAGAAACCCAAGGACCATATTCTTCTTCGCCAATCTGAGTTCTAGTCAAGTCCCGAACAAATTCGAGAACATATTCCACAAAATTTTGAGCTCCGTTTGGAACAATTTGTGGGTCTTGAACAGCTAGAGTAGCTGAACTTAATAATATAGCAATTACAATCCAGGAAGTTATAAGTACCTGTGCATGAACTTGGAACCCCCCTATTTGCCAATAAAAATGCTGACCTACTTCCACACCGGATATCTCATAGAAAAAATTCAGCGTGTTAATAGGAAATTGTACAATATTCATATTACCCTTTCTATATAAAGATGAATTAAAAAAAAAAATGATTTTGGTTCAATGACCGATTCCTCAATTATTTCACTATCATTAGTCAGGCTACGAAAGAAAATAATGAAATGATTATTTCATTGATTAAGAAGATTTCTGTATTTCTAGACAAATATATCTTAATCCATTCTCTAAGATTTGGGAATAGTAGCCAACTTAGTTTTAGCTTCTCTTTTTTTTTGTCTATTCACTTTTTATAAAATTACAATGCTCTACCCGTGCGAATTGCTAAAATTAATTTATTTAGGATCAGTCGGATTGGTCCTCTACCATCATCATTGGCTGGGATTGGGATATCCACGAGATCCGGGTCACAATCTGTATCAACTAAGCAAATTGTGGGAATACCCAAAGTTCTACATTCCCGAATAGCAGTATATTCTCCTTTTTGATCGAGAATTATTACAATATCGGGCAATTTTTTCATGTATCTAATACCTCCCAGATCTTCCTGTAATTTGTTCAATTCTCTCCTGAGTATTGCTGCTTCTTTCTTCGTAAATTGATCAAATCCTCCCGTCTTTTTTTTTTTCATTAAATTTTTGAATTTTTCAAGTCTTGCTTCTGTAGTAAACCAATTAGTTAACATACCCGCGAACCATTTTTTGTTTACATAATGACATCGAGCTGCTAAAGCAGCTAATTTAGCTGCATCAGCTGTTTGATGTTTTGTACCAACTATCATAAATTGTTTTCCTCTTTTTGCTCCATCAAACACAAAATCACAGGCTTCTGATAAAAAACGAGCGGTATAAGTCAAATTTATAATATGACTATTTTTACGTTCTTTAAAAATGTAAGGTGCCATTTTAGGATTCCATTTTTTTGTCTCATGACCAAAATGAACTCCTACTTTTACCATCTCTTTCAAATTGATGTTCCAATTTTTTTTCGTCATTTTCTTCTTTTACTTTTTAATATGAACTGGATGTAAGATCTACATTCCAATGGAATGGGTTAGATTGCTTGCCGTAGCATACTTGGTACAAGACAAGTATTCATTTGATTTTTTATTTCTTTTTTATACAATTAAAGCAAATTGTTATATTTCTTTCTTTATTCGTTTTGATTTTTTCTTTATTTTGACTAGTTTTTTTAGAACTTTTTTTTTTTGTTTTTGCAATAAAAATTTCAAGAAAAAATCTTTCACTTTTATTCTAAATATACTTTTCTTACTCATTTTCGAATCTATTTTACTCCGTTTTTTCAAAGGGTTGAATCCAGTACCAACAGGTATCATTCTCCCGAGAATAACATTTTCCTTCAAGCCCTTCAACCAATCAATGCGACCTTGAAGAGCAGATTTCGCTAAGACCCGAGCAGTTTCCTGAAAACTCGCTTCCGATAGAAAACTTTGAGTATTCAAAGATGCCTTTGTCATTCCCAATAAAATGGTTCGATAATTTATTCTTTTTTCGAGAGCACGATCCATTCTTTGTGCTTGTGATAATCCAATGAGTTCTCCGGGTAAAAAAAGACTATTTAGTCCATTTTCAAAATTTTTATTTTCGGACTTTTCGACATCTACAACTAAAACTTTCGATGTAATTTGGCGCACAATAATTTCTATATGCTTATCAGAAATTTGTACCCCCTGGGATCGATAAATCTTTTGAATTTCATTGACCAACTGATTCTGACTATCCTCCATAGTTATTCTAACACTGGTGAATGACCCCCAAAAGTTTCCAAAAAATCTTGCCAGGTGTCTGTTCAATTTTTTCAATTTTTTTTTTCGATTTTTCGATATTAAAGTATTCGAGCGGGCTTCTGATAATTGTTCAACTTTAGGAAGACCTTGAATTATATCATCGGATTTTAATCTTTCGTATGACATGGTCATTAATGTATCTCCTTCGTAAAGAATTTTCCCATAATAACTATTATGAGTTGCTCCTCGAGTACCCAAATAGGGTTTAGCTAATCTAATGATAAAAGATTCCTCACGAATAACTACAATTTGACCAGATTCTTGGAGTTGTTTATCTTCGAATATCCATATACTTTTGCAAAAAAATTGTCCAAGGCTGACTACTGGAAATGTTTTTTCCAAAAAATTGGATAGGGAAAAGTACAAATGAAAATTGAAAAGAATATTTCTGCATGAATCAAATTTCAAAATTTCCCTCTTTTCGTCCATAAAATAGCATTTAGCTACTTGAAAAGTATTCGAGTCATTGTTAGAAATTGAACGTTCATTTAGTAATACTTTTTTATAAGTCATCAAACGACAGTATGGAAAACGATTAGCAATACTATGTAAATAACCCAGGAGACCTGACAATGCAATTTTTTTATTTGCATCCGACTTTTTTACTGTATTTAAGCTTTTTAAATCATTAAACAAAACGATTTGCAAAAAATCAGAAGTAGACAGAATAATAAAAGATTTCTCTTTTTTATTCTCATTAGGTACTGAACGAATAGTTCCCTTACTAAGTAATTTACTTTGATCATTCGAAACAAAAGAATTAGTGTGACCTAATTTGTTATGAAAAAAAAATGGAGAACTTGCCATATTAAAAAAAGGGTATTTCAGCAAGCTAATTTGAATCATATTGATAATGATCTTATTTGTTCTTACTGAAATGAGAGAAGCATAAGCCTTTTTTCTTTTCAATCTGGGCCTTCTGTCTAATTGATTTTCAAGAAAATTCCTTTCTTTTTCAATCGAATAACCCCCGAGAATATTCCCATATTTTATCATTTTTGAACGAGGGTCATTCAAAAAAGCAAAAATGTTGTTATTTTCATTTTTATAGAAAATAGATTCTATAGGCATTCTAAGAATTAAATGAGGATAAGGGATTCTTCGCTTTCCCAATTGTTTATCACACCATAATGGTCTGATGAGTTCATTTTTTACCCTCATATTGTTGGTATTTTCAAAAAGAATGGTGCAATCGATAGAGCCTTGATGCTCGTTAGCTATGGTTCGATCAGTTTCGAGATAATTGAAGATTTTTTTCCCTCTTTCAAAACAGTTTGAGTCAACTGATTCGTGTTTCACCTGATCCACTGAATAATTCGAAAGTGATTTATGTTTGTAAAGAAGAAGTTCTGTAATATGCACTTGATCTTGATCTTTATGAAAAGCAGATTCATATATCCCTCCCGATAATACCCATAAATGAGTTGTCTTTTCTATTAAATTAGACGGCATAGGGATATTCCAGTGCATTTCTCCTGTCAGGCCAGAATATATAGATTTCTTTACTTTCTCTTTAAAAGGGGGTTTTTTTGCACGAATCTCAGCAATTATTTGTTCCGATTCCACGAGTTGATTATTCTGAATGAATAGCAAGCTTTCTGGCGGAATCGTTAAGTTTTGTACTTCATATTGGTTATCGATAGTCACGTCTAAACTATTATGACATATATAAGCAGGGTGCCCATGACGGGTGCGGGTAGGAAAAACGAAATTTTCGTTGAATTCCATTTTCCCGGTGAACGGGGCTCGTATATGTTCTGCAATGTCACCCGTAAATACCCCACCAGTATGAAAAGTCCTTAATGTTAGTTGAGTTCCCGGCTCTCCAATTGATTGACCTGCAATAATGCCAACTGCTTCTCCTAATTCGATTAAGTTACTATGAGTAGTATTCCAACCATAACATAATTGACAAATACAAGATATACTTTTGCAAGTAAAAGGGGTTCGTATATATATTGGTTGTATTTGGAAATAATAGAATTGATTAGCAAGTTTAATCCCAATATCTTCATTGCGCGTGGCAATACATCTTCCCTTTATATATACATCATCTGCTAATACGCGCCCAATGAGTGTTTGTAGAACAAATTGATTTTTGATTGTTTCTTGATCTTGAATAAGATTTACAAAAAGACCTTGGATAGTACCACAATCTACTTTACGTACAACGAGGTGTTGTACTACTTCAACAAGTCTACGTGTGAGATATCCAGCATCTGCTGTTCGTATAGAAGTATCTACAACTCCTTTACGAGCACCGTAACAGGAAATAATATATTCTGTTAAGGAAAGTCCTTCCCGTAAATTTCCTTGAATGGGTAGATCGACAATTTTTCCTTGAGGATCTGACATTAATCCTCTCATACCTACTAATTGGTGAACTTGAGATATACTTCCTCTAGCTCCTGAAAAGGACATCATATGTACTGGATTAACAGGATCAGTCATCTTAAAATTCGGATTCATTTCTCGTTTCAAATATTCACTGGTAGCATGCCATATCTCAATCAATTGACGTAATTTTTCCACTGCATGTACATTTCCATAATCATGATGTCTTTCCGAAGCAAACCCTTGTTGTTGCACATCTTGGATAAGCCATAGTTTAGCTGGTGTTGTTAAAAGATCATCAATTCCTAATGAAATAGCTGCATCGGTAGCTTGCTGGAAACCTAAAATCTTCAGTTGATCTAATACATGTGATGTATATGTCATTCCAAATTGATTTACGAATCTTTTAATAAGGTGCTTCATAACAAATTTATCCATCCCTTTATTAAAAAAGGGCACTTCAAAAGGAAAGGGTACTTTGAATTTAGGTTGTATCATAAGAATAAAATGGATATTTTGAATTTAGGTTGTATCATAAGAATAAAATGGGTATTTTGAATTTAGGTTGTATCATAAGAATAAAATATCTCCATTTTGGATAAAATCTCCCCAAAATGGGTTGGGGAGTAGGAATCGACAATGGGTTTAAGCTCCAAAGCTCCCTTAATCTTTATCTCTGCATGAATGAAAGGATCATAAGATTAATGACATTAAATTCTGAATAGTGACAGTTCTTGTTGGATATCATAAGTCCACAAGCCTTTTATAGCTTCTTCTATTTCTCGATTAAAACGAATACGACCAACGGTTGTTCGAATGTATTTATTAAGTATTTCCCCCACTCTACATTTTCTTATTCGAAAATGATCATAGATTTCGTAGAAGGTACCGAAAGATTCATATTGAACTTCGATAGGAAGTTCTCGATTTACTGAATTAATAATAGAGGTATCTATATCTCTCCTCCATCGGAGCCATAAAGGACTGTCTAAATCAATTTGTTTTTGTTCATAAGCTTTAAGCGCATCATCATAACTATAAAACGAAGGTGAGACCATCTTCTTTTTTGAATTATTCGGGTGGTATCTATTTTCATAAATGCCGTGGTTTTTTTGAATAGTGGATCTATAAAGTCCTAGAAGCATATCTTGAGTCGGTACACAAATAGGGTCTCCTATAGTTGGAGAGATAAGATTGAGATGAGAAAACATAAGTAAACGAGCTTCTACTTGAGCTTCCATAGATAAAGGTATGTGGACAGCCATCTGATCTCCGTCAAAGTCTGCATTAAATCCTGCACAAACCAATGGGTGTAACCGAATGGCACGTTCTTTTATTAAAATGGGTAGAAATGCTTGTATTCCTAATCTGTGTAAGGTGGGTGCTCGATTTAACAATATGGGATGTCTTTGGATAGTCTGTTTAAGTACGTTCCATATAATAGGTTTCCTATCTCGAATTAAAAATTTAGCAGTTCTTAGATTGGGAACAATCTGTCGTTCAACTAGATCACGAATTAAAAATGCTTGAAAAAGCTCTATTGCGATTTCTCGGGGTAATCCACATTGATACAATGAGAGATGGGGACCTACCACAATAACAGAACGACCTGAATAATCGACCCGTTTTCCAAGTAAATTTTCACGAAATCTTCCTTCTTTCCCTTGGAGGAAATCTGAGAACGATTTATAAGGTCTATCCTTATTATCTTTTACCGGTTGCGCGCCTATACTGTTATCAAGAAGTGCATCTACAGCTTTTTGGACTAATTTCTTTTGATCAAACAATAAATTTGGTATTAGAAATGCACGAGTCCATTCTATGGATTCTAAAAGATTATTATTTCGACGGATCACTTTTAGATAAAGTTCATTGAGATCCGAAGTAATCACTCCACCTTCATTTAATTTATACATTGGCCTCAGGTCGGGAGGAAGAACTGGTAATAGGCATAAAACCATCCATTGTGGTTCTACATTTGTTTGAATAAAATATTGAGCAAATTTCATCCGTCTAACCAGGCGATCCTTTCTTCTTTGAAGTGAGAGAAGTTTTTTCTTGGTACTATCATATAGTTTTCTCAAAGGAGAATCTTTTTTCAAAAATTGGATTCGTGACTCCCCCGACAAAAATAATATAGATATTTTCGTATCTATTTCCTTCCATTCTCTATATGAATGATCTATAATCATTTGCAGATTTAGACCGGCTAATTGTTCTTTGATAGCTTTTCCTCCAGTGGCAATTTCTCGCTCTTGAAATAGCGCAAAATCCCAAGAGAGATAAGAAGCAATTTCCTTTGCCCAAGATTTAGACTCATATTCACGAAGTTTTCCATGAAATCGCAATAAAGTTGGCTTGTTAACTGTGGGCCTAGTAATAAAAACATTTGGATAGGTTTATCTTTTTTCCCCCCCTCAGAATCGGACATGAAAGTTTCTTCTCATCCGGCTCAAGTAACTATACCCAAATGGAAAGTGATTATGTATCAAAATGTGCTCTCTGATACAAACAATGTTTCCCGACGGTTTTCATCCCCAAACGATAAAACTAAATAGTTACTCTTTGCTCAAGTGCCAAGTGAATTCGATTATTGGTTTACAATTCGTATTATGACATAAATATATTATGGAATTAATGAGCAGTCTTCTCCCTTTTGAACGATACATTTCTTTGTGAATGTGAAAGACCTTTAATTTATTGTGAAATTCATATGGGATTTACTTGTCTCTATCTCTTTATTAATTGATCCTGTAGGTTTCTGTTTTACTTCGATGGTTACAATACTATTTGAAGCATATGTGCGATGAATAGACTCCTATAACCATATTTTTTCTTTGGTCTAGAATAAAAAAGAAAAATGAAACAGATTCTTTATTCCATTTTCTTTCTGTTTCTAATAAATTATAAAAGAAGTATTTTTACGAAGTCCAATTAGCAATTGAAATTAATAATACAAGATATTAACCCTAGATTCATTCCTTTTTATCAACATGGTTCTAATTCTGAGCTTCATGCCCCTCTTGCCGAGGGACGTGTCAGAGCTAAGGGCATCCCAATTAGATTGAATAGGATGACAGTTCCTATGGATCTGTATAATTGGAGCTTGTGATCAAGTCACACATCGCAGTATACTGGGTCGTCTAATTCTTTACGAGTTTTATCTAATAGATTCGCGATATAACTGGGACGTCGTTTGAAATACCAAATATGAACAACTGGACATGCCAGTTTAATGTATCCCATTCGATATCTTCGAATTCGAGGATCAATAACAAGTTCAACTCCACATTGAGTACAAAAATCGGAGTTGTAGTTTTCCTTCTCATTTTCTATCATTGGAGGTTTTACACAAGCACAAACTCCCCTTTTCTTAGGTCCAAATATCCTTTCACAAAGTAATCCATCTCTTATTGGTTCATAAGTTCTATAATCTAAAATCTGTTCTGCAGTCACTTGTCCGACTCTTTCTCCATTAGGTAATATTCTTTCAGACCAAGCGAGAATTTGCTCGGGAGAAACTAATCCAATTTGAAGTTGTTCGTGTTTATTCTGGTCATTCATAAAAAATAAATTTTGATTCATTTTGATCAAACTTCCTTCTTATCTATCTGAAAGTCTATCTCAGATAGGATAGTATGATTCAATTCTAGAGCTAAAGATCGTAGTTCTCGACTGAGCAATCGGAAAGATTCTGTAAAAGTGGTAGGTTTAGGCATTGGTTCTCCGTTGAAAATGGCACCAAATATTTTTTCACGAGTGTCCATATGATCAGATTTTAAAGTAAGTATCTCATGTAAAATATAAGCAACACCAAAACCTTCTAGAGCCCAAACTTCCATTTCTCCTACTCGTTGTCCTCCTCTGGAGGATTTTCCTTTTAGAGGTTGTTGTGTAACCAACGCATAAGGTCCACGGGAACGTGCATGAATTTTGTCGTCAACTTGATGACACAATTTCGATATATAAGCTATTCCTATTGTAACAGGTTGTTCAAAAACCTTTCCTGTTCTTCCATCAATTAATCTATGTTTTCCAGGATTATCCGTTTCAAATACCCATGGATTAGCTGTTTGCTCGCTAGCTTTATAAAGCTCAGAAAAGACTAGTTTTCTAGAAGCTTCTCGCTCGTACCTTTCGTCAAAAGGTGGAAGTCTATAATGTTTGTTCATTAGTTTTCCTGCTAAACCAAGTAAACATTCAAAGATCTGTCCTACATTCATTCGTGAAGGTACCCCTAATGGATTTAATACCATGTCCACTGGTGTTCCATTTTGTAAATAAGGCATATCTTGCCTGGGCAAAATTTTTGAAATAATACCTTTATTACCATGCCTTCCCGCTACTTTATCACCCACTTGTATTTTACGTTTTTGTAAAATATATACATGAACTCTTTCTACAGTATCGCCGAGATAATCGTCTTCCTCCTCCTCGAACTCCTGAAAGCATCTCACATCGATAACTCGACCTTTTACACCTTTAGGGACTCTAAAACAATTTTCTTTTCCAGTAGGTGCCTTAATATCAAATAAAGCTTGTAATAATTTTCCTTCTGGAGTATTTATTAGTGAGTCTTCTTCTGCTTCCAGTATTAATTTACCTACTAATATATCACCTGTTTCTACCCAAGATCCTATCATTACAATGCCGTTTTCGTCCAGATGACGGAGTAAGTAAGCATTTAAATGAGGTATTTCTCTAGTTATTACTTCAGGGCCCTGGTCCGTAAAATAAGCTCCAATTTTGTATCTTACGATCTGAAAAGAAGTAAAAATGTCTTCATATACCAGACGTTCACTAATAAGTATTGCATCTTCAAAATTGTACCCTTCCCATGGCATATAGGCTACTAAAATGTTTTTTCCCAAAGAAAGTTCTCCCCCTGCTGTAGCTGCGCTATCTGCTATAATTTGTCCCCTCTTTACATATTCCCCTTGGCGAACTCGGGGTTTTTGATGCATACAAGTATCACTATTAGAACGTTGATATAGAATCAATTCTGTTTCTATATTGTCTCGAGCAATAGATGAAGTTATGATTATATTTTCACCATCAATATACTTTATTTTTCCCCCTTGCTTGGCTATAGCTACACTTCCTGAATCTAGAGCTACTTGACCCTCCAATCCAGTTCCAACAATACACTTCTCAGGTTGAACAAGTGGAAGTGCTTGACGCTGCATATTAGAACCCATTAAAGCACGATTCGCATCATTATGTTCGATAAAAGGAATAAGGCAAACTCCAACGGAAAAATATTGGGAAGGGAAAATACTTCTGAAATGAATTTGGTCCCATGCAAAAAATAAAAATTCTTGTTGAAATCGAGCTGCAACCAATTGTTCCTCTGGAACCCCTTGATTTAATGCCAGAGAATTTCCTATAGCTATCCGATAGTATTCATCTTCTCCCGGTAATAGATAAACCATATGGTCTTTGTTCGATCTCTCAGATAGCCTATAGAATGGACTTTGTAAAGAGCCGTAATGACCAAGCGTTGCATAAATAGATAACGATCCAATAAGCCCAACATTTATTCCTTCGGATGTCGTAATCGGACAAATACGTCCATAATGACTAGGATGTATATCTCGTGTACGAAAAGTAGACGTTCGACTTGTCAATCCTCCAGGGCCCAAAGAGCTCACTTTTCGACTATGAACTATTTCTGCCAACGGATTAGTTTGATCCAAAAATTGTGATAAGGGATGTAACCCAAAAAAATGACGAAAAGTTTCCGTTAATGAAATGAAAGTTTCCAATTTAATAAGAGTTATTCTCTTTTTAGCATTGATTGATACTGATACAGGTAATAAAGTTTTTTCAACTGCTTCTCTGAAATCATATAGAGCTAATCGTAATTGCTCTTGTAATAAATCTGCTACAGAACGAATATATCGATTTTGTAAGTGATCTATATCATCAGGTGTACCTGCTCCAAATTGCACTTTTATAAGGTAATCCACAGCAGCCAATATATCGTGCGGTAATAATAAAAATTCGTTCTCGGGTATATCAAGACTTAGTTTTTTATTCAGATTTCGTCGACCAATCTTTCCTAATAAACATTTCGTTCGAAAAAATGTTGTTACTTTTTCATATATAGACTCAAAATCCAATTCTCCTTCTTCTTCTCCTTCTTCTTCTCCTTCTTCTTCTCCTTCTTCTTCATTTTCGTCACTTATGTAAAGTTTTTTATAAAGTTTCAAAATAGCTTTCCGCTTCCCGCCATACCAATCGTACTTGTATGTAGAATACTCCTTTGAATATTGGAAAAATGCTTTAACATTCTTATAGTTCAAAATATCTTCGGAATTTAGACCCATAGCTAATAAAAAAAGTAAAACAGATATTTTTTTTTTGTTTATACGAATCCATATCTTTTCTTTTTTTTTATTAAGCTCTAATCTTGATCTTCCTCCCCAATCTGAAATTATTGTACCAATCCAGATAATGTTTCCCGACGGTTTTCGTTGCCAAGTGTAATAAATACCGGGACTTCTTACTATTTGATTGACCACGACTCTGTAATTTCCATTTATTACAAAAGTTCCTTTAGAATTCATCAAAGGAATATCTCCCAGATATAAAATCTGGTCCTGCATTTCACAAGTTTTTTTAGTTTTCTTAATCAATCTTGCTGGTACATATAATTGACAGTTATATGTAAGAGACATATATACAGCATCTCTCTCTTTAATGAAAGGTTCTGTTAGTTTATATTCAGAACCAAAAAGAAGAATTTTTATCTTTTTATTTGAGCTTTCCATTTTTGAAAAGTTATTGATTTCTTCTATTAAGCCTTGATTGATAAAACGAAAAAATCCTTCAAGTTGTATTTTACCAAATTGGGGAATTGTAAATATTCCTTTATTTTCTTCTAATCGCATTGAATGTTTGCTATCCTATATTATCTATAGTAAATTTTATATTTCGATATTGTATTCCCCATTAATCTAGACAAATAAATTCGACAAAAAATTGACATGCTTTGTTCACTATATCAAAAAAAAGAAGCTATTCTCTTTTATTATTAAAATTATGATATATGATGTAAATATTTCTATAGTTGTAAATTCTCTAGTTATTGACAGACAAAAGTGGATTTAGTATACTAATTAGGTACTCTAAATTCAATTCCTATTCTATACTAGAGGCAGTAACTTAAATTCCTAACCGATATTAATAGGTTATAGGTTCCACTTCAATAAGATAATTGATAATTGAAAACCAATCCCTTTTTTCCTATTGGAAAAGTCTAAATCCCCTATTAGACCTGGGGACTATAAATTGGTTATACGGCATATCCGAGTGATAAACAAGAATACGTGAAATACCTTACATATCATCCTCGATAAATAAAGCAAAATATCTTTTTCCCTTAGGATATAACTAGATATGGGGATGGCGACATAGCCAAGTGGTAAGGCAGGGGACTGCAAATCCTCGATCCCCAGTTCAAATCTGGGTGTCGCCTTGGTAGTCTAAACAAATAGAAAAGTCTCTATTTCTATCCATGTCTTTTGGAGACAACTTGTGTAGCTTCAGGTGCTATTGTTAATAATAGCAAATAAAATTCAATTTTATCGTTAATGCCTGATCTGATAGGTAATTTATATTTCTAGTAATTAGTTTTTGAGAAGCCTCTACTATCGACTCATCCTTTCAGAATAGGAAGGTAGAAGATTCCCACTTTGCACCATTTTGAATAGTTCCATTATCATCAAGAATCAATAATGATATTATTATTTTTTTTTTTTTTTACTTTTTTTTTCAGTTTTTATCAAAGAGAGGGATTCGTATGGATATAGTCGGTATCGCTTGGGCTGCTCTAATGGTAGTTTTTACTTTTTCTCTTTCACTCGTAGTATGGGGTAGAAGTGGAATTTAATAGAATTTGAATAGTCCTTCTGTTTTTAATCGTTCTGTTCAAAACAAATAAACAATGATTATTACGATGATTAAATCATTACTATCATTAATTATTTGATTTGATCTATCGTTAAATTATCAACGAGATGATTAATAATATCAAATTGATCATGTTATAGTATAAAATTCATACTTCATATTTTTCAAATATGAAGTAGAATTTTATATAGCGAACCATACTATTTTTCACTATACATCTGTTTACAGATGTTAAAGCATATGGAGCATTATTGCTCTGTCTTTTCCATATCAAATTTTTGCCTTTACAATTGACAATTTTGTATATTACTATGGAATAGTAAACAATGCCTATTCGTATTATCAATATTTTTTTAATATCTCAAAAAATATTGATAACACCTATGTTTTTATTTACAATCAATTTATTTACATCAATTTTTCCAGAGATATGGAAGAAATTATGTCTAGTTCCCAACAAATTAGAATTATAATTTAGATCTACTTATCCAAAATCTGTATATAAGTGGTACAAACGACAATTTCTTTTTTCTTTTGTAATTAGTAATTACTTCTTCTCAAAATAAACTAACCGCTATTACTTTTTTATAGTAACGATTTAGACTAATTCTAGATTCTAAGTAGTCACTCTAGTTCACTTTGAGGCTTCGTTTGTGCGTAAATGACGATTAGAAAAGAAGTGGGCACTGCAATGAATAATAGAATAGCAATAAATGCAAGGTTATTTACTTCCATGATTGATTTTCGCTTCGTTTTAAAATAACTCGAGATTTGATCTCATAGAGTATCTCTTTTTTTATGTTAATGTCTATTATATATTATATATTATATATTAGAAGAGGATCCTAGAAATAGCCAAAAAGGGTCTAGTAAAAAATTGATGAGCAAACAAAAATATGAGAGATGAACGCAGAGCGTAAATCTATACACGGTATTCTTCCTAACACAGATCTATCTTACTACGATACCCCCCTTTTTTTTTTTCTCAAGGAAAAAAAGATTGCGGATCTAATAATTCGGCGAATCCACACACACAAATGTGTATGTGTAAAAAAAGATATTTTCCTTTTTTTCTCTTGTTTGGGGTAGGAATCGCTCAAACAATTGTTCAATTTATTGAATCGGGACTGACGGGGCTCGAACCCGCAACTTCCGTCTTGACAGGGCGGTACTCTAACCAATTGAACTACAATCCCACTAGGTACAGTTTATTGACTAAACTGTCATAAAAAAAAACTGTGCCGTGTGCCGGGTCGTATTTTTGAAAACTTTTATCTTTCAAATTTATATTATATATCAAAAGTATCTGTTCGTTCCGATTCTTTCTCTATTACAGTATAGGATTAGAGGGTAGGGGATTCAAAAACCAATTACCTTTCTTATCTGATAGATAAATATCTATCTCAATCTATCAAGTTGGTATTGGGCCGAGCTGGATTTGAACCAGCGTAGGCATATTGCCAACGAATTTACAGTCCGTCCCCATTAGCCACTCGGGCATCGACCCAGGAAAAAAATGGGAAGTTGATTATAGTACCTAATTAGGTACTATAATGACTTTCCTAGCCTACCTAGTACCCCTAGGGGAAATCGAATCCCCGTTGCCTCCTTGAAAGAGAGATGTCCTGGGCCACTAGACGATAGGGGCTATTGTTATAATATTCAAATCCCTAGGAATTTGTCAATATAAAAGAATCTTTCTTCATATTTCATTATTTAATATTCTTCTTGTGTTGTCAGAATCGACAATAGAACTATATTCAATTAATTTAGTTCTATTATTCACCCCATTATTTGGCATCTATCGAATATGTTAATAGACTTCTCCATTGGTAATGAAATGGTCAAAAGCCCTTTTAACTCAGGGGTAGAGTAACGCCATGGTAAGGCGTAAGTCATCGGTTCAAGCCCGATAAAGGGCTCAATAAAGCCCAGTTGTTATTTTTAACATTTTATTTGATTAAGACAAAAAAGCTGCAATTATACCTCTTTTTGTTATCACGGAATAGAACATGTTAATATAATTGAGGACAACTAACATATATATATATAATTTAGATAGAACTTTTTTTCTTATATCTCGCTACTAATAAGACGAGAAATAGTATAAGATTAGGCATAATCTACTTCACTTTCGTATTTTTCATTGAAGAATTACTAATGGAAATTAGTACGTATTACTTTAAAACTAAATGAAAACTCAATAAAAATGAGAAGTAAGTGAACCTAACCCATTGACTGATTAATAATATAAGTTATTCTTATATTGAAAATTGAGGTAGATTTTGAAAGTGAACCTTCAATCAATTGAAATTATTCGAATACTCTCATATTTGGTTGTTAATTGGATATTCTGTCGAATTGAAAAGCATAATTCGATTATGATGTACCAAACATTCTTACTATGTTTGTACAAGACATTTTATCTCGGTCATTCTACCAGTAGAAAATAGATTGGAATTGAGATAAAAAAAAGAGAAGAAAAAAATGAAATAGAAACAACTTCGAATTATCATGCATTTACTATTCACTATATATAAGTAATTCGGTTTCAATATCAAATCCGTGCCAATAAGGAATCTTCGAAACCCGATTTATTGAAAGGGATGATGGATGAAAAATTGTCCATAAATATTTCAATGTAAAAAAGTGTATACCCTTTGATTCTATCGAATAGGGTGTTCGGAAAAGGTTGAAATAGTGAAATAGGAGGATTACTATGACTATAGCTCTTGGAAAGTCTTCCAAAGAGGAACAAACTTTATTTGATATTATGGATGACTGGCTACGCAGAGACCGTTTTGTTTTTGTGGGTTGGTCCGGTTTATTGCTTTTTCCTTGTGCTTATTTTGCACTAGGCGGATGGTTCACGGGCACAACTTTTGTGACTTCGTGGTATACTCACGGATTGGCCAGCTCCTATTTGGAAGGTTGTAATTTTTTAACTGCTGCAGTTTCTACGCCTGCTAATAGTTTGGCACATTCTTTGCTGCTATTATGGGGTCCTGAAGCACAAGGAGATTTTACTCGCTGGTGTCAGTTAGGTGGTCTATGGACTTTCGTTGCTCTTCATGGTGCTTTTGGTCTAATAGGCTTTATGTTACGCCAATTTGAACTTGCTCGATCTGTGCAATTACGACCTTATAATGCAATTGCGTTCTCTGCTCCGATTGCTGTTTTTGTTTCCGTATTCTTGATCTATCCATTAGGTCAATCTGGTTGGTTTTTTGCGCCTAGTTTTGGCGTAGCAGCTATTTTCCGATTTATCCTCTTTTTTCAAGGTTTTCATAATTGGACCTTGAATCCATTTCATATGATGGGAGTTGCCGGAGTATTGGGTGCTGCTCTTCTATGTGCTATTCACGGTGCTACCGTAGAAAATACTTTATTTGAAGACGGTGATGGTGCAAATACATTCCGTGCTTTTAACCCAACTCAAGCCGAAGAGACTTATTCTATGGTCACTGCGAACCGTTTCTGGTCCCAAATTTTTGGGGTTGCTTTTTCCAATAAACGTTGGTTACATTTCTTCATGTTATTTGTGCCAGTGACCGGTTTATGGATGAGTGCCATTGGAGTAGTTGGCCTAGCTCTAAACTTACGTGCTTATGATTTTGTTTCCCAGGAGATTCGTGCAGCAGAAGATCCTGAATTTGAGACTTTTTATACAAAAAATATTCTTTTGAACGAAGGTATTCGTGCTTGGATGGCGGCTCAGGATCAGCCTCATGAAAATCTTATATTCCCTGAGGAGGTTCTACCCCGTGGAAACGCTCTTTAATGGAACTCTAACTTTAGCTGGTCGTGACCAAGAAACCACTGGTTTCGCTTGGTGGGCTGGTAATGCTCGACTTATTAATTTGTCAGGCAAATTACTTGGAGCTCATGTGGCTCATGCCGGATTAATTGTATTCTGGGCTGGAGCAATGAATTTATTTGAGGTGGCTCATTTTGTACCAGAAAAACCTATGTATGAACAAGGATTGATTTTACTTCCCCATCTAGCTACTCTAGGATGGGGAGTCGGTCCTGGTGGGGAAATTGTGGACACTTTTCCCTATTTTGTATCCGGGGTACTTCACTTAATTTCTTCTGCAGTTTTAGGCTTCGGTGGTATTTATCACGCACTAATTGGACCCGAAACTTTAGAAGAATCTTTTCCATTTTTTGGTTATGTATGGAAAGATAGGAACAAAATGACCACAATTTTAGGTATTCACCTAATCTTGCTAGGTGTTGGTGCTTTTCTCCTAGTGTTTAAGGCTTTGTATTTTGGTGGCATATATGATACCTGGGCTCCCGGCGGTGGAGATATAAGAAAAATTACGAACCTTACGCTTAACCCAAGTACTATATTTGGTTATTTACTAAAATCCCCTTTTGGAGGGGAGGGATGGATTGTTAGTGTGGACAATCTAGAAGATCTAATTGGAGGACATGTGTGGTTAGGTTCTATTTGTATCTTCGGTGGTATCTGGCACATCTTAACAAAACCTTTTGCGTGGGCTCGCCGTGCGTTTGTATGGTCCGGAGAAGCTTACTTATCTTATAGTTTGGCAGCTCTCTCTGTCTTTGGTGTCATTGCTTGTTGTTTTGTTTGGTTTAACAATACAGCTTATCCCAGTGAATTCTATGGACCTACCGGTCCAGAGGCCTCTCAAGCACAAGCATTTACTTTTCTAGTTAGAGACCAGCGTCTTGGAGCTAGTGTGGGGTCTGCCCAAGGGCCCACTGGTTTAGGTAAATATCTTATGCGTTCTCCTACTGGAGAAATTATTTTTGGAGGGGAAACGATGCGTTTTTGGGATCTTCGTGCTCCCTGGTTGGAACCTTTAAGAGGTCCTAATGGTTTGGACCTGAGTAAGCTGAAAAAAGACATACAACCTTGGCAAGAACGACGTTCAGCAGAATATATGACTCATGCTCCTTTAGGTTCTTTAAATTCTGTGGGTGGTGTAGCTACCGAAATTAATGCGGTCAATTATGTCTCACCTCGAAGTTGGTTAGCCACTTCTCATTTTGTTCTAGGATTTTTCTTTTTCGTAGGTCATTTGTGGCATGCAGGAAGAGCTCGTGCAGCTGCAGCAGGATTTGAGAAAGGAATTGATCGTGATTTTGAACCTGTTCTTTCCATGACCCCTCTTAATTAAACCAGAGATAAAACTATAAATATCTAATTTCTTTTTAGATTATTAGAAAGATAGTTATGTCCTTTGCCATTCATTATTCTTCCAACTGAATCCTTGTTGCTCGGCTACACTATATATAGCCGAGCATTCTTTATTTGTACTGAACTAAGTTCTAGTTCTATCTAGGACTTTTTTTTCATAAGCTAGGTTCAATTGTTCGATCAACAAAAGGAGAGAGAGGGATTCGAACCCTCGATAGTTTTTCACTATACCGGTTTTCAAGACCAGAGCCATCAACCACTCGGCCATCTCTCCCCAATGAGTATAACTCATTTTATTTTATCCCGACAGATAATATCTGTCTATAGTTATAATAGTTATATATAACTAACTATTATGATGATAAAAAGAAAATTTGCTTATTCTTTCTTTATACTCGGAATTTGAAAATTTCGATTCATTTATGATCAAATAAAAATCCGTAGTGCATTTTAATTATAAAAGAACGGATAGGGATCGAATGGTATAGCCTTTTGAATCTGTTGGAAGCTTTTAAGATTACAATCATGACTATTGCGTTCCAATCGTCTTTGTTTGCATTAATTGCAATTTCAATTCTACTAGTGATTGGTGTACCTGTCGCACTTGCCTCTCCTAATGGCTGGTCAAGTAAAAAAAATGTACTATTTTCAGGTGTATCATTATGGATTGGATTAGTCTTTTTAGTAGGTATTCTAAATTCTTTCATATCTTAAGATAGATATATTGATCTTCCTTCCTCCCCCTGGGCCTAAATTAATTCACAAAGGAATTGAATTTGCGATAAATAAAAAATCAGGTAATGAAAGTGCTCAAGGGAGAGGTTATTATTAATATGATTGATAATTGTCTATTGAAATAGAAAAATTGACCTCCATAGAATGGTAATATATGGGTATATATTATACCCATATAACGAGTCAAATGCGGGTATGGTTGAATGGTAGAATTTCTCTTTGCCAAGGAGAAGATGCGGGTTCGATTCCCGCTACCCGCCTATCTGTAGAATAGAAAGTTATCGTATTGGTTTAGTCGTATTTGTATCGTATTTATACGATACAGCCAAGATATATGAAATTTATTGTGTCTTTGCGGAGATGGGATTTGAACCCATGACTTCAAGGTTATGAGCCTTGCGAGCTACCAAACTGCTCTACTCCGCGTTATCCCTTCATATTAACCTTTCTTATAATACCATTAAAATGGGTACATCGAGCAATCCCTTGGGTATGCTATTTTCCCCCCCTTATATAGGGAGGGACTTTTCTATCATAACAATAACTTGAAAATAATTCTTTTCTTTACCCTACCAACTCGATTTTGTTACCCCAGCCAACAAACATGCGTGAGCCATTTCACGGATTATATATCCGGATAATTCAAAGTCTCTATAATTGGCTCTGGGTCTTCCAGTCTTCAAACAACGTCGGCGAAGACGCGTAGGTGCACTATTACGCGGTAGAGATTGTAATTTTCTATAAATTTCCAATTTTTCATCCAGTGATGAGACTTCGCTCATCTCTTTTTTCAAAGATTGGCGAAGCAAATTATATTTCCTTTCCAATCTTTGTTTCTTTTTCTCTCTTTGAATGAGACTTTTTCTTGCCATAATGATTCAGCTACTTTATATAAAGAATATAGATCAAATTTGAGATGGAGAAGTATTACGTGGATTACTCCTTCTTTTTATACACAGAGATTAGATTTCAAAATCTAAAAACTGTGTATAAAAAGAATTAACCGAATTTACCTGATGTAGAGGCGATTAAGAAAGCTGCATAGGTGAATATATAGCCTACAGAAAAGTGAGCTAATCCAACTAATCGTGCTTGAACAATGGAAAGAGCTACCGGCTTATCTCTCCATCGAACTAAATTAGCCAGAGGTGTGCGTTCATGAGCCCATGCAAGAGTTTCAATCAGTTCTTGCCAATATCCACGCCAAGAAATAAGAAACATAAATCCAGTAGCCCAAACAAGATGTCCAAATAAGAACATCCACGCCCAAACAGATAAACTGTTCATACCAAAAGGATTGTATCCATTAATTAGTTGTGAAGAATTTAACCAAAGATAATCTCTTAACCACCCCATTAAATAAGTGGAAGACTCATTAAATTGGGCTACATTTCCCTGCCATAAGGTTATATGTTTCCAATGCCAATAGAAAGTAACCCATCCAATGGTATTCAACATCCAGAAAACTGCTAAATAAAAAGCATCCCAGGCCGAAATATCGCAAGTACCGCCCCGTCCCGGACCATCGCAAGGAAAACTATAACCAAAATCTTTCTTATCAGGCATTAGTTTAGAACCGCGCGCATCTAAAGCACCTTTTACTAAAATCAACGTAGTCGTATGCAAACCTAGAGCAATAGCATGATGAACCAAAAAGTCTCCGGGACCAATTGTTAAGAAGAGCGAATTTTTATTATCGTTAATAGCATTCAACCAACCGGGTAACCATAAGCTTTTTCCGGCATTGAATGCTGGATCATTTGCTGAAGATAAGAGCACATCAAAGCCATATAAGGTCTTACCATGAGCAGATTGTATCCATTGAGCAAATATAGGCTCAATCAAGATTTGCTTTTCTGGAGTACCAAAAGCGAGCATAACATCGTTATGAACATAAAGTCCCAAGGTATGAAAACCTAGGAATAGACTAACCCAACTCAAATGAGATATTATGGCTTCCTTATGCTCCAACATTCTCGCCAATACATTATCCTTATTTTGTTCTGGATTATAATCTCTAATGAGAAATATAGCTCCATGAGCAAACGCCCCCGTCATAATGAATCCGGCAATGTATTGATGATGAGTATACAAAGCAGCTTGAGTAGTAAAATCTTGTGCTATGAATGCATAGGCAGGCAAAGAATACATGTGTTGAGCTACTAAAGAAGTAGCAACTCCCAAAGAAGCTAGAGCAAGACCTAATTGAAAGTGAAGAGAGTTATTGATTGTGTTGTAAAGACCCTTATGCCCGCGTCCTAATAAGCCTCCCGGAGGAACATGTGCTTCTAAAATATCTTTTATGCTGTGTCCAATCCCAAAGTTGGTTCTATACATATGACCAGCAATGAAAAACACAAATGCAATAGCTAAATGATGATGTGCGATATCAGTTAGCCACAAACTTTGAGTTTGTGGATGGAATCCCCCGAGAAGAGTTAGAATAGCAGTTCCCGCCCCTTTAGCGGTACCAAATAAATGACTGCTGGAATCAGGATTTTGAGCATAAAGATTCCACTGACCTGTAAAAAGTGGTTCCAATCCTTGGGGATGTGGTACTATATTTAAAAAATTATCCCACCTTATGTGCTCTCCTCTTGATTCAGGAATAGCCACATGAACTAAATGCCCCGTCCAAGCCAAAGAACTGACTCCGAAGAGCCCTGATAAATGATGATTTAGACGAGACTCGGCATTTTTAAACCATGAAACACTTGGTTTCCATTGAGGTTGTAGATGCAACCAACCCGCTGTTAAAAAGAGAGCAGAAAGAAATAGCAAGAAAAGAGCTCCAGTATAAAGATCTTCATTAGTGCGTAAACCAATTGTATACCACCATTGATAAACACCGGAATAAGCAATATTGACTGGACCGGGAGCACCTCCTCGGGTAAAGGCTTCTACGGCCGGTTGACCAAAATGAGGATCCCAAATTGCATGAGCAATAGGTCTTATATGTAAGGGGTCGTGGACCCATGCTTCGAAATTGCCTTGCCAAGCTACGTGGAACAAATTACCAGAGGTCCACAGAAAAATTATAGCTAACTGACCAAAGTGAGAAGCAAAAATCTTTTGATAAAGGCGCTCTTCGGTAATATCATCATGACTCTCAAAGTCATGTGCAGTAGCAATACCAAACCAAATACGACGAGTAGTTGGGTCCTGGGCCAAGCCTTGGCTGAACTTTGGAAATCTTGATGCCATAATGCTTTATCCTCCTAGCCATTATCCTACTGCAATAATTCTTGCTAGGAAGAACGCCCATGTTGTGACAATTCCACCCAGAAGGTAATGAGCTACTCCTACAGCGCGTCCTTGAACAATACTCAAGGCTCTTGGCTGGATAGCAGGAGCAACTTTTAATTTATTATGGGCCCAAACAATAGATTCAATAAGTTCTTGCCAATATCCACGGCCACTAAATAGGAACATTAAACTAAAGGCCCAAACGAAATGAGCACCTAAGAATAAAAGACCATATGCAGATAATGAAGAACCGTAAGATTGGATTACTTGAGAAGCTTGTGCCCATAGAAAGTCACGGAGCCACCCGTTAATTGTAACGGAACTCTGCGCAAAGTTTCCTCCTGTAATATGAGTTACCACTCCCTGATCACTTATACTACCCCAAACATCGGACTGCATTTTCCAACTAAAATGAAATATTACTACCGAAATTGCATTGTACATCCAGAATAACCCTAAGAAGACATGATCCCAGGCAGATACTTGGCATGTTCCTCCTCTACCAGGCCCATCGCAAGGAAAACGAAAACCAAGATTCGCTTTATCGGGTATTAAACGAGAACTGCGAGCAAATAAAACACCTTTAAGTAATATTAATACAGTCACATGGATAGTAAATGCATGAATATGGTGCACTAGAAAATCCGCAGTTCCTAATGGAATAGGCAACAAGGCCACTTTGGCACCTACTGCTATCAAATCACCACCTCCCCAGGTTAAGCTGGTACTTGCTGTTGCATCAGGAGCTGTCAAACTGGGTGCTAAAGCATGAGTGTTTTGTATCCATTGAGCAAAGATAGGTTGTAATTGGATAGCAGTATCTGAAAACATATCTTTAGAACGTCCTAAAGCACTCATAGTATCATTATGAATATATAGACCAAAACTATGGAAACCTAAGAAAATACATACCCAGTTGAGGTGTGATACAATTGCATCACGATGTCTCAGAACACGGTCTAAAAGATTGTTGTACTGAGTAGTCGGATCATAGTCTCTTACCATAAAAATAGCTGCATGTGCAGCAGCGCCAACTATGAGAAATCCACCAATCCACATATGGTGCGTGAACAGAGATAGTTGGGTACCATAGTCAGTAGCTAGATATGGATAGGGAGGCATAGAATACATATGATGAGCTACGACAATAGTTAAAGATCCTAACATAGCTAGGTTAAGAGCTAATTGAGCATGCCATGAAGTAGTTAAGATCTCGTAAAGACCTCTATGTCCTTCTCCTGTAAATGGACCTTTATGAGCCTCCAAAATATCCTTGAGGTTATGACCAATAACCCAATTGGTTTTATACATATGACCAGCAATTAGAAAAAGAACTGCAATAGCCAAATGGTGGTGTGCAGTATCGGTCAGCCACAGACCCCCCGTTACTGGGTTGAGTCCTCCACGAAAAGTCAAAAATTCTGAATATTTCGACCAATTCAGAGTGAAAAATGGGGTCAATCCCTCAGCGAAACTGGGATAAAGTTGAGCTAAAAGCTCACGATTTAAAATAAATTCATGAGGAAGCGGTATCTCTTTAGGGTCCACTCCAGCATCTAAGAGTTGATTAATAGGTAAAGAAACGTGTATTTGGTGTCCTGCCCAAGATAGAGAGCCAAGTCCTAGTAACCCTGCTAAATGGTGGTTCAACATGGATTCTACATCTTGAAACCAAGCCAATTTTGGAGCAGCTTTGTGATAATGGAACCAACCAGCAAAAAGCATTAACGCTGCAAAAATCAATGCACCAATTGCGGTGCAGTAAAGTTGCAATTCACTAGTTATTCCGGATGCTCGCCAAATTTGGAAGAACCCAGAGGTGATTTGTATTCCTCGAAAACCTCCACCCACATCTCCATTCAAAATTTCTTGGCCTACTATCGGCCAAACTACCTGAGCACTGGGTTTAATGTGAGTAGGATCGCCTAACCATGCTTCATAATTGGAGAAACGAGCACCGTGAAAGTACATCCCACTTAGCCAAATAAATATGATGGCTAATTGACCAAAATGAGCACTAAATACTTTGCGAGAGATCTCTTCCAAATCATTGGTATGGCTATCAAAATCATGAGCATCAGCATGTAGGTTCCAGATCCAGGTGGTAGTATTGGGTCCCTTAGCTAGTGTCTTTGAGAAATGACCAGGTTTAGCCCATTTTTCAAATGAGGTTTTAACAGGATCCCTCTCCACTATGATCTTTACTTCTTCCGGTGAACGAATGGTCATTGAGTTCTCCTCTTTCCAGACGAGACATGAGAAAAAACCCGCCGAATTTTTGAAAAAAAAAAGAAAAAATGACTATATATTCTAAACTCGTCCCTCTCTTTATTTCCCAGTTTAGAATTGGAGTGACTATGATACGAAAGTCGATTTGAGGCAGATCTTCAAATTTATTATGACATATCCGATAGGTGCTTAATGGACCGTTACGAGATATAAAACTTTCTCGCCCAGTGGTAAGATATGGTAAGATATATAAATATGATACAATCATTATTTTCATATCCAGATTTATTTATGCATATCTCTGGACCCATATTTATCACTTTTATGATTCAAAAGAACTTTATGAATTGATGAATCTTTCATAAATTCTATTTATGCACGATATTTACTCATATCAAAAAGATTCTTTTGAACAATCCATAGATTGTATTCTTTGTTCTATTTTCTATTTTTTCATAATGATTATGCAATAAGAGAAGCTAATTCGTTCGAATAGCATGATAAATTTCATCATCTTAACTATAGGAATCGGGAGATTTTCATTCTCGAAAACGTCCTGTAATCTTTAACCGATTTTGTGCTTCGATATAATTGCTTGGAGCAAGTGCTATAGCTTGCTTCCAATATTCAGCAGCTTGATTAAACCAAGCTTCCGCAATTTCAGGATCTCCCTGTTGAATGGCCTGTTCTCCTCGGTCGGGATAGAGTAACTTCTAAAAGTTTTCTTCCCTTAGAACCGTACTTGAGAGTTTCCTACCTCATACGGCTCAATTAACTATTAACTATTCTTTAGTCCTTGTACCCAAACTTCCAAAATAGAGTAGGTAAATACGTTCAGCTTAATCGAAAGAACAGAATGGGTCAATGACATGAGTTTCAAACTTCACTTTCGATAAATGATTAAGTTTTCTCTTTTCTCCCACCGTAAAAAGATGAAGTATTAGAAATAAAAAGGTCTACTTCAGATTATCGAGATAAAAATCTTTTTAAGAGGTAACTATCTCTATATAGAAATTTTTGAAGTAATACTTTCAAGTATTACTTCACGTCTTTAGGATCTGATGCTACACCGCTGCTCAATAACCTAGTAAATCAACTCTACTACATAAATAGATTCCTTATTTTTGCCCATGAGCAGATTTGATCGTATCAGCCCGAACTTTCAATAATTGATCTTTATGGTGCTTTCTCCATCAATTGAATTGATTTTATTTTATCCATGGACTATCCAGGCTATATTTAATTTACCCATTCATATTTGGGCTCCTATGAGGGGTATTCTTTTGACTACAGCTGATAGAAAACCGTTGTTTTGGACGGTGCATATGTAGAAAGCCTCTTTTCTTTTCCGTACTAAACGAATTCATTCTATAGTACAGATAGCCGCACGTAATGACAGATCAAGGCCGTGTTATTAAGAGCTTGTGGTAAAGACGGGTTTCGTTCTAATGCCTGAAAATAATATTCTAAAGCCTTAGTATGTTCCCCATTACTTGTGTGGATAAGACCTATATTATACAATATATAACTTCGGTCATAGGGGTCAATTTCCGGTCGCATGGCTTCATAATAATTTTGTAAAGCTTCCGCATATTCCCCTTCCGATTGAGCTGACATTCGTTACGGTCGTTCATTCAATTGAAATGATCTCCGCTTCAAAACCGTACATGAAAATTTCACCTCATACGGCTCCTCCTTTTTTAATACAGAATAAGAAAAGAAATCAATTGACACGGAAAAAGATTTTCCTTATGATTATGAATTAGCAGGAACTAGTGTATTTCCAATGAATCTCTAGCTATCCTTCTTGCAAAGATTTATTTATTATTATATTCTAAATAATATTTTATTATTATATTCAATATTTTATTATTATATTCTAAATAATAAAGTATTTTAGCTTAGCACTACAAACATAACCTCTAACAATTTCTTTGTCCTTAACGCATTGTATTTTACGGGAATTATTCACTCCAACAGTCTCCGATGGTTCTAGCGGTATCCGAAATACAAACGAGATGGATGTTTGTTGCCTCAACCATTCTAACTAGCCCTTAATAAAAATAAAAAACAAAAATGTATTATATAGTCTTATTTTTTTATTATAACGAAGCATTTGTGTTGTCGATTTTAACGCGTAGTGCTTTTTCCCTTATGCACACCTATCATATAGATTTGACCATTAAAATAGATATAACCTTTCGCTTAATACTAGAATCTCAGAAGATCAAAGCATCTAAGGCTGCGTAAATCGGGGATACACGACAGAAAGAATTGTTCTATTTGTAAAACTCACCTTCACTAAACGTCAGTTTTCACTTTTAATAAATAGAATATCAAAAAAAGTAGAAAGAAAAAAAATCAAATCACACCATCTCTGTAATAGGTAAATGCCTTTTTCTCCCCTGAAGCCATTGGGATTATCCGCAATAATATATCCGCTACAATTGTGAAAGTCTTGTCGATAAAATTGTCATTTCTCTGAGATCTAGGCATAGTCAATTTATAAATTTGATAATTTCTTTCATTCCCCATACGGAAATGATTCCATGAACAAAATTATTTGCCAATGCACAATAGCATAATAAATTTCCTTACGATCGCAAATATGTAAACTGAATAAAGAAAAATTGGGAATATTTGAAAGAGTGGATTAAATTGATAGCAATCAATAAAAAAAATTTGAGAAAATGTTTCTGTTTCGCGCTCGGTTGCTCACGACCCCAACGATCAAACGAGTAAGTAAACGGCAAATTGGCATAAAATGAAAAAATGATGATTGATTGTGTTTGTGCATACTTATTATTCTAATTATATAAGTATAGAATCTATTGAGCATATAATATAATTATGATAGAATTTGTGTCATTATGATGCAATTTGTACCATTAATTGACTTACCGATCGAAGAATTATTTTCACTAATTATAGGAAATTATTCTATAATAATTATAGAATCTATCAATAGATCTGGCTTAATTTCACAATTGGATCGGGCAATAAAAATCCTAATATTCTAAAAGTAAAAGAATAATATTAGATTGATGAAAGAAAATATCTTGAAATAAGAAGAAAAGCAACTTTGGTAAATACTCTTCTGTCTGTCTTTATTCAAAAAGACTTGACTTATGCAAAAGTCAGTTATCTCATTTTTTTTTTTGTATGAATTAGAAAAAAAAAAAAAACAAAAACTTGTTGTTTTCATTTTGTCGACAAATTAAAGGTGTAGGAAAGATGGCTGAGCGGTTCAAGGCGTAGCATTGGAACTGCTATGTAGGCTTCTGTTTACCGGGGGTTCGAATCCCTCTCTTTCCGTATATGTTGTATTCTTTTTTGCATCGTTTTATCATTAATCTAAACCCGATAGGATGGTTTCATTTTCCCACAATCTCCTTCCATTTCGGGGTAGAGAAAAAAATATTGAAAAAAAGAAATATTTATTCAATTACAATAACATTGTCATGTAACATACAGAGGAACAAATGTGCAGAAATCCTTTCTTTTCATTCCCTTTAAATTGGGAATAATTTAAACTCGACGGGAATAGTATTCTACGACCAATAATTCATTAATCTTCAAACCGATACGCTTATTATCTATTATTTTTTTTACTAATCCACTATACTGTGACTTTTGTTTAATCCGATTTAAATGGGGGGGCACCCTCATTTTATCCTTTTGAAAAATCTCTATATTTTTCTTCATTATATTTCTCAATCCTTGTTTCTCTTTTATAGAAATTAAATCTTGGGGTTTGCAACGGTAACTTGGTATATCTACTATACGACCATTGACCAGGATATGCCTATGGTTGACTAATTGTCTGGCTTCAGGAATAGTAAGCGCCATACCCAATCGAAAAAGGATATTATCCAAGCGCATTTCCAGTAATTGTAATAGAACCTGACCTGTTGATCCCTTGGCTCTTCTAGCAATACGAACATATTGAAGTAATTGGCGCTCTGGAAGTCCATAATGAAAACGTAATCTTTGTTTTTCTTTTAGACGTACAGGATATTTAGAAGATTTAAGAGGTTTAGAATGTTTTTTTTTTATAGGCTTTTGAATTCTGTTGGGTGTTTTCTTACTTAGTCCTGGTAAAGTTTTGAGACGATTTATTATTTTTAAACGAGGTCCGCGATAACGGGACATAAAAAACTCCTTATTTCAAGAAATGACATAAATTAATGTTGGAAAGAAGAATAATATAAACAGCACGAATATTGGAATGATTTTCTATACGGAGAGAGAAACAAATTCTCTTCAATTTGAAAATCAAAATATTGTAGAGAGAAAAAATAAGATATGTTTCAATCATTGCGTTTCTAGTTGAAACGAATCATGCCACGACAGACCCGGCGGACCGACGATACGAAAAGTAAGAGTCTTTTCCTTATTTCATAGATTTTAACGATCTATGGTTTATAATGGTAAGAAGTGGAAAGAATAAGAACGAGCCAGCTATCGGGATCGAACCGATGACCATCGCATTACAAGTGCGACGCTCTCACCTCTGAGCTAAGCAGGCTCATATGTATGCAGTATCACATGCTTATTGGCTGAAAAGATCTCTTCGAAATCGCTATAATTCTAGCGAATCGAATTATAATAATGTAATTCAGATTCAAATGAAACATTGCATCAATTTATTTTAATGGATTATTATAAAACAATAATGGGGCGTGGCCAAGCGGTAAGGCAGCAGGTTTTGGTCCTGTTATTTCGAAGGTTCGAATCCTTCCGTCCCAGGTGGAACAGTATTATTGAATTGAAAAAAGACTTATAGAAGGGAAATATGATTTCGATAAGATTCTAAGTAGAGAAAGGTATATTTTTGCGGTGTAGGATGGGACGATAATAACATTGCATCAAAAATGCAGAAATAATGCTCATGCAAATGAAATAATTGATGGGATGCAATTATTGTTTTATGATTTCGTTCTACAAGAAGGGGATATGGCGGAATCGGTAGACGCTACGGACTTAAATTTTTTGAGCCTTGGTATAGAAACTTACCAAGTGATAGCATCCAAATCCAGGGAACCCTGGGATATTTTGAATGGGCAATCCTGAGCCAAATCCGATTTCTAGAGACAATAGTTTCCTTTCCGAGAACGGGATAGGTGCAGAGACTCAACGGAAGCTATTCTAACGAATCAACATAATTTGGATTGGATACAATCCATTTTTGGAAGTAATTAATTGTACGAGGATAAAGATAGAGCCCAATTCTACATGTGAATGTCAACAACAATGAAAATTGGAGTAGGAGGAAAATCCGTTGGTTTTATAGATCGTGAGGGTTCGAGTCCCTCTATCCCCAGGTTATCTGTTTTATTTTCGATTTGTTAAGTGTCTTAGAACATAAGAAGTTTTAATTGTATGACCAATGTCTGCTTCTCTTCTATATACATCTTTGTATATAACTGTATATAACATACACAAATAATACACAATATATATATAATATATATATTGTGTATTATTTATTGTATAAATGATGTTTTTAGTTGTATCGTTGCTTCTACTCGTTCAAATGCTGTCTTTTACCCTTTTTGCTAGTTGACAGGAGTTTGGTTACTGTGCTAGTATGATGCACAGGGGAACAGCCGGGATAGCTCAGTTGGTAGAGCAGAGGACTGAAAATCCTTGTGTCACCAGTTCAAATCTGGTTTCTGGCATATACACTTTGTATAAGTATGAAAAAGGATACCTTATTCTTATTTAATAATTTATTGTACAATAGAATATAAAAAATATTGATTATTTACGAATAGTCATCAGTAATTCTATGTTATTGAATTGATAGGGAGTTCGTCCAAGTTATTTCAAAGGAGATAAAAACTACTTGAAATAACTCGAACTAGAGAGCGATTTTCTCTATTTCATTCGTATTAATGTCTTCTCATAAAGATAGAAATAACTAGAAACTATTATATAGTTATAGTTTCCAATTCTTCTGGAAGATTCTATTAAAATGAAAAAAATGATTTTGATAAATAGAAAGATTGAGAAAAAATAGCTTCCACCTTAGCACTATATAAAAATAGGACTAGATCGGGGTAAAGACCAATACCTATGATTGGTAGAAAGAGACAGATCAAAATAAAAAGTTCGCGTGGTCCCGAATCTTTAAAATAAGGATTTGGGATATTAAAATCCTTATATCCATAAAACATTCGACGTAACATGGATAACAAATAAATGGGAGTTAATATCATTCCAATTGCCGCTATTGCAGTAATAATGATCCGGAAGGTCGAAGAATAATTATGATTAGTAATTATGCTCAAAAATATCATAAATTCTGCTACAAAACCACTCATTCCTGGCAATGCAAGAGAAGCCATTGAAAAGCTACTGAACATAGTAAAGATTTTAGGAATTGATATAGCGATTCCTCCCATTTCATCAAGAAAAAGAGTACGTATCCTATCATAACTTGTTCCTACTAAGAAAAAAAGTGCAGCGCCAATTAATCCATGAGAAATCATTTGCAAAATGGCTCCATTGAGACCTGTATACGTCATGGAACCAATTCCTATAATTACAAAACCCATATGAGATATTGATGAATAGGCTATCCTTCTTTTCAAATTGCGTTGACCCATAGAAGTTAGAGCTGCATAGATAATTTGCACTGCTCCTATGATAATCAACCACGGTGAAAACAAAGAATGAGCATGAGGTAACAATTCCATATTGATCCGAATCAACCCATATCCTCCCATTTTCAATAGAACTCCGGCCAAAAGCATACATGTACTATAATGTGCTTCCCCATGAGTATCCGGTAACCAGGTATGTAAAGGGAAGATTGGTAATTTTATTGCATAAGCGATCAAAAACCCTAAATAGAATAGCATTTCAAGTGTGATGGGATAATCTTTTTTAGCTAATAATTCGAAATCGAATGCTGGTCCATGAGATCCATAGAGACCCATACTTAAAGCTCCCATTAAAATAAAAATGGAACCACCCGCAGTATACAAAAGAAATTTTGTGGCTGAATAGAGACGTCTTTTTCCCCCCCACATGCATAAAAGTAAGTACACAGGAATTAGTTCCAACTCCCACATGAGAAAGAAAAGAAGAATATCTCGAGAAGCAAATAATCCCAATTGTCCGCTGTACATTGCCAACATCAAGAAATAGAATAATTGCGGATTTCGAGTAACTGGCCAAGCAGCTAAAGTAGCTAAAGTAGTTATAAATCCCGTTAATAAAATAAGCCCAATGGAAAATCCATCAATTCCCAGTTTCCAATGAAAATGAATAAGGTTTATCCAGTTATAATCCTCTTCCAATTGGATTAATGAATTATCAAAATGATAATGATAACGGAATATATAGGTCATTAAAAGAAGATCTAATAAGCAAATACCTAGGGTATACCATCGAATCATTTTATTTCCTTTATGGGGAAATAAAGGGATTAATAACCCCGCAGATATGGGCAAAATAACAATTATTGTTAACCAAGGTAAATTACTCATAATGAAGAGAAAAGAGACTTTCTATATCAAAACCCATGCCTTCATTTTTGGGTCGAATATGGGTTTTGATCAGTGAAAGAGGAAAAGGAGAATGAAAAATATGTATGGGACTAACTCTTTTTCTTTTTTGATGGATCAGTAAGCTAGACCCATACTGCGCGTTGTTTCATGCCATAAATAAACACGTACACTTAAAAAATCCGTTGGACAAGCCGATTCACACCTCTTACAACCTACGCAGTCTTCTGTTCTTGGAGCAGAAGCAATTTGCTTAGCTTTACATCCTTCCCAAGGTATCATTTCTAATACATCTGTGGGACACGCTCGTACACACTGGGTACAACCAATACATGTATCATAAATTTTGACTGAATGTGCCATTGAATCTAAGAACTCCATTAGTAGAAAAAGTGTTTCATTGAATAAGATTTTTTTAATATATAGCCAGTGATGATATATTATGAATATCAAGCAAATCAATAATTGTATTATCGGTGATATAATGAGTAGATTCGGATTCTATCTTTTTGCTTTATAAAACATTTTACCCAATCTGGTCTTAAACAGATCATTTGGATAATGAGTTAAAATATGAATTATGCTCTTGATTGATTTTAGAAAAAAATCCTTCTATAAACTATAAATAAAGGATTTAGATCTATTTTTAGGGAGACAAACCTAGTATCTATTTGAATAGAAATAGATATACAAATTATTTTTCATATGGAAGGAGATCTTTATTACCATTTTGACAAATTAAATTGATCGATACGAGTTGATTTTCTGTTACGATATATTGCCAGAACAATAGCTAATCCAATAGCTGCTTCAGCAGCAGCAATAGCTATAACAAAGATCGAAAAGATATCCCCCTTTACTTGCCTACTATCAAAAAAATAGGAGAATGTTACTAGGTTTAAATTAACTGCATTGAGTATTAGCTCAAGACACATAAGTGCTTTAACCATGTTTCGACTTGTTACTAGCCCATAAATACCGATAGAGAATAAATAAGCACCTAAAAGAAGCGCATGTTCGAGCATAATAGAGGAATTCTTCATACCTTGATCTCTTCAGATACAAACAAAAGTGGTAGTTTCTAATTTACATGACACGATCTATGAAGATAAAACAGCGTATTTATGCCGCTGCCGCACGAGAGCTTTCATTTTCAAACTGTTTCTTCTCGACGAGCTATAGTAATGGCTCCTATAAGAGCAATTAGAAGAATTAGAGAAATAAGTTCGAATGGAAGGAAAAAATCAGTGGATAAATGAGCCCCAATACGTTGAATATTGTTCGTTAAATCTCGTTCTAACATTTGATCTGATTTTTGAGTCAGAAATATTCCGAACCATGATATGTTCAAGATAATAGTAATTAGTGAACAAAAAAGACTTGTACAAACTATTGAAGTAATGCTATCTCCGATAGTCCAGGGAGCGGCATAATTGGGATATTTTGGATTATTTATCAACATCACAGCAAATAGAATCAAAATATTAACAGCTCCTATGTAGATCAGGATTTGTGCAACAGCTACGAAATCCGCGTTCAGTATAATATAGAAAAAAGATATACAAATTAGAACTAACCCCAATGAAAGAGCGGAATAAATTATATTAGTAAGTAATACTACTCCTATACCTCCTAATAGAAGACTTAGCGTTAGAGGAGCCAACAAAAGAATATCAGATATAGATTCAGGTCGATTCATTATGTGTACAATAACTTTGAATATTATTTCCTCCCATTCACTAAATAAAAAGTTAGCCCATTTACCTATATGCTATACTGGATTTGTAATTTCATTTGATATGGGCACTGATTAATTAATCTATAGCTCAATAATCGATTTCGATCAATCATACATCTGACATTATTAATGGAATGTCAATAGAATTATTTATTCCTGATTTGAGAAATCTTTTTTTTTTTAGGTGCTCTTTAATCGGAGCTCAGGTGCTCTTTAATCGGAGCTCAATCTGAATAATCGTAGAAATGATTTGATCATAAAATTTGTCCATAGTTTCTTCAGACATACTAAGTTAGTTAATATGCTTAGCTCGGAATTGTTTGAATTGTTAAATCTTCAACAACGGATATTGGTAAACGTCCTAAAGCAATGTGATCATAATTTAATTCATGACGATCATAGGTCGAAAGTTCATATTCTTCAGTCATCGCTAGACAATTTGTGGGGCAATATTCCACGCAATTTCCACAAAAGATACAAATTCCAAAATCAATACTATAATTTTCCAATCGTTTTTTCCCCATATCTATTCCGACTTTCCAATCCACAACAGGTAGATTGATCGGGCATACACGGACGCATACTTCACAAGCAATACATTTATCAAATTCAAAGTGGATCCTCCCGCGAAATCGTTCTGATGGGATCCATTTTTCATAGGGATATTGAATAGTAATAGGTAAACGATTCATGTGATATAAGGTAACCATAAAACCTTGCCCAATGTATCTCGCAGCCTGTATTGCTTGTTCACTATAATTCATAAACCCAGTTACCATGGAGAACATGTGTAAAATCTCCTCGAATAATCATAGAAATTTCTTTCTCTTCATAGATTTGATCTATCAAATTTGGATATATTGCAAAATTGATAAGAATCTCTTCACGAAGAAAAAAGAGTTAGTTATATTAGTTATAAAAAAATAAGTTGGAAAGAGGCTGTTAGTAAAAAATTACCCAAAGCAATAGGTAAAAGAAATTTCCACCCAAGATCCAATAATTGGTCCATTCTTATCCTAGGCAAGGTCCATCTTGCCGTGATAGAAATAAATAAGAACAGATAGGCTTTAGCTAATATAATGAGGATCCCAATTGTTATATTAACGACCCCGCTAATTCCAGAAATAGAATCCCATTCAAAATGTTCCAGAATGGGTATGAATGGAATTGAAAAGTTCCACCCGCCCAAGTAAAGAACTGTTACAAAGAATGAAGAAGCTAATAGATTTAGATAAGAAGCAACGTAAAATAAACCAAATTTGATACCCGAATATTCAGTTTGATAACCCGCTACCAATTCTTCTTCCGCTTCTGGTAAATCAAAGGGCAATCTTTCACATTCTGCCAGAGATGAGATGAAAAAAGCTAAAAACCCTATAGGCTGACGCCACAAATTCCATCCTAAAAAACCATATCTGCACTGTGCTTCAACTATATCAATTGTACTTGAACTATTCGATAATTATAGTCGACAGAAACATCACTGTTTTCATCTCTATTCCAAAACCGTACGTGAAACTTTCACTTCATACGGCTTCTCAATGGTCATTAAAAAATAAAGAACACAATAAAAAAAAGCACCAGATCATACATAAATTGAACCAATGAGATTCCGTCTGCTACAAATAATAGGAGCTTTTGAACCTATCTTAACCTTCAGTATTTTTTTTTGCGAGAGAAAGAAAACTGTGTTAAAGGATTACTTCGTTCTGGATAGCCATTTTTTTAAGTAGATAGAAACATATTGTAGATCGGGGTTCTGGGGAAGTACTACTTGATCATCCCTACCAATGTCAAGTCCTTATTGTTATCCCATTTCTATGGAAATATCTTTGGTCTAGATATCAGTTTCTTTTGTTTTTTTCACTAATCTTTTTTATATCTTGGTGTTTCTCACCATCTACCTTTGCTCGATTTTGAGTATATAATGACGGTAACTTCATACTTTTATACTTTGCCTCCCCGCTATTGGGTCCCAATGACTAATATATGAACTGGGGCACACAGTTTTCACTGATTGTGCATGCTCTCACTCTTATACATGGGGGATGGGACTTAATCATCTTACTGCAAGATTTGTAAACTGTTTGATCTCACCCATATGACTATCTAGTTTTTTGATCGGAATATTCATCCCATTAACTTCTGTTTTTCCCTCTTTTTATAACTAAAAAAGGGAAAAATGAATCTCATATTCCAACGAATCACACGTAGAGATATAGATAACACACATAAAGCTAAAGGAATTTCGTAACTAATAGCTTGAGCAGCAGCTCGGAGACCACCTAAAAAAGAATATTTATTATTGGATGCATATCCTGCTATAAGCAGTCCAAGGGGAGCAATACTTGAAATTGCAATCCAAAAAAAAACGCCTATACTAAGATCAATTAAAACAATGTGGCGACCAAAGGGAATTACTAAATAGCCTAAAAAAATAGGTATCAACACTACCGCTGGTCCAATACTAAATAACCAAATATCCCCCCTAGATGGGATAATATCCTCTTTTAGCAGTAGTTTTATTCCATCCGTTAAAGCTTGAATAATTCCCAAAGGACCGGCGTATTCAGGTCCAATGCGTTGTTGTATTCCCGCAGATATTTTTCTTTCGAGCCATACAATAACTAATACTCCTATCGTAATTCCCAATAGAAGGATAATTATTCCAATTAGAATCCATATAAGACTATATATTTCTTTTGAAAATCCCAATCGAGAAAATAAATTGATAGCTTGTTCTTCGAGATCTGCTATATTAATCACCATTTTAACGATCAACCTCTCCCATAATGATATCTATACTACCCAAAGTCGTCATGATATCGGCTAATTTCATCCTTTTAACCAGTTGAGGAGGAATCTGCAAATTAATAAAACCAGGTGGTCGGATTTTCCATCTCCAGGGAAAAATGTTATCATCTCCTATAAAAAAAATTCCTAATTCCCCCTTGGGAGCTTCTACTCTCACGTAATGTTCTTGTTTTGATAACTCAAAAGTAGGGGAAGGTTTTTTACTGATAAATCGAGATTCAAAATCGTTCCATTTCGAATCTTTTCTCTTATTTAAACGTCGAACCTCTAAATTCTCATAGGGACCTCCCGGAATTATTTCTAGGGCCTGTCTAATTATTTTTATAGATTCTTTCATTTCTCCGATTCGAAGCAAATAACGAGCTAATGAATCTCCTTCTTTTTGCCATTGGATTTCCCAATCCAATTCATCATAACATTCATAATGATCCACTTTACGAAGATCCCATTGGATTCCGGAAGCTCGTAGCATGGGTCCTGATAAACTCCAATCTATTGCTTCTTCTCTACTAATAATGCCTACTCCCTCAACTCGTCTCAAAAAGATAGGATTGCGTGTAATAAGTCTTTCATATTCGGTCACTTTTGGAAAGAAATAATAGCAAAAATCGAAGCATTTATCTACCCAACCGTAGGGTAAATCTACAGCTACTCCTCCAATACGGAAATAATTATGCATCATTCGCATGCCCGTGGCAGCTTCAAATAAATCATATATCATTTCCCTCTCTCTTAAAATATAAAAGAAAGGAGTCTGCGCACCAATATCAGCCATGAAAGGTCCAAGCCATAACAAATGAGAAGCTATACGACTTAACTCTAGCATAATCATTCTAATATAGCTAGCCCTTTTAGGTATTTGAATATTTTCCAATTTTTCTGGTGCATTAACCGTTACCGCCTCTGTGAACATAGTAGCTAAATAATCCCATCGTGTTACATAGGGGAGATATTGCACAATTGTTCGGTTCTCAGCAATTTTTTCCATACCTCTATGTAAATAACCTAATATAGGTTCACAATCAATAACATCTTCACCATCTAGAGTAACAATAAGTCGAAGAACACCATGCATTGATGGATGATGAGGACCCATACTTACCATCATGAGGTCTTTCTCCCTAGCAACCATAATCATAACTCTTTCCCGGTTAAAAAAATCAATGAGAACAAAAAAAAAGAATGACTCATTAGGATTCGGAATTTAATAAAACATAATTCATAATTTCATTCAAATCAAAATTAACGCAGTCCACGAATATCTAATTGATCGATTAAACGTTTGTAACGAAGTCTATCTTTTTTGAACAGATAAATCAGAAGTCGTTTACGTTTACCCACAATTTTCCACAAACCTCTTTGGGACGAGTAGTCTCTTCCGTGCAGGTCCAAATGTTCAGTAAGTTTTTGAATTCGACTGGTTAAATAATATACTTGAGATTCAACAGATCCTCTTTGTTCTCTAGGAATCAAAGAGGGGCGAACAGACAAATTTTTGATCATAAAAAAATATTCCGAAGTTCAATATTATTTGATTAATTTAATTTAGAGTAAGAAAAAAGAATGAGATCCATTTCTTTTTGTTCATGGTCTATATATGTTTCGATCGAATGAATTTCTCTTCGGCAGAAATAAAATGCAACTTTCGTAGAATAAAGTTACCATACCAGCAAGATTTAATGTCAGAGTTTATCCGGGATTATTAAAAAGAATGATACACTCTCGTTTTCCATTGAGAAAGGAAAAAAGGGATGACGGAATGATTAATAAATTCCCATATTTAAAGGTCAGAGAGAAGAGCTATAGTAGATTATAGAACCATGTCCCTTCAGTTTTCCAAGTACCTCCAAGAGACCCTAGAGATTCCCATTGCTCCTCTCTACGGTCTTGGAGGATGTACTATAGTTATACCATTTCCTCTAATTTATTCATTATTTTCGGAATCTTCTCCATCTACTAAGGGAGGAAGAAAACCCTTGGGCTTTTTTCCCATTAGTAGTTCTCTCGGTATGTTCGGTCTTGGTCCCGTTATTATCATCCCATCCTTCTCACCGAAGAAAAACTCTCTTAAAGAAGAATAACTCGTAACATAAGAAAGAGCTTTTCTTGCGTCCGAATTTGCTTTTTTCCTCCAAACCTTGTTACGATGTTGTTTTTTGGATTTAGAAGTGCGTTTTTTTGGTACAGCCATAATCTTTTTAATAGTTCAATTTGTATTTAGAAAAAATAGAAAATTTGTGAATATTATATACATATTATATACATATATATAATATATGTTTTTTTTTGTATTATACTCTATTTTTATTTTGTAAACTTCTTATATATCTTTCAGTTAAATTCATTGTTTATAGTCTAGTTCCATTTTATTGAGAAAAATATGATAGAATATTCTATCATATTTTTATTGCATTTTGTTATTATAGACTATTTACTAATAAGAAGAGATCCACGATGCAAATTGATAACAATTAATAAATTCTTACATACACTTACATACATATATCGAATTTTTAGTAAATGAAAACTATGTCATTTTAACATATTCAATTATTTCTCATATCAATAATATAGAATTGGTTTCATTTTCTATTCAATTCTATTCTTAATACTACTATTAATCTACAATACAATGAAAAAATTGAATTCTAAATTAAGAATGTGTGTGTACATAACCTCAGTACCTAAACTGAAAAAGAGTTCCTTCTTGCTCATCTTACAAATATTTGATTAGTATCAGTATTGACCAATGCAAATTCAAATTCTTTTGCAGAAAAAAGATAAAAAAAGTAAAAATGAAATATGAAATCGATAGGATTGCATCCCATATTCTATCGTTCTTCTTTATTCATGATCTATCGTTTTTATTTTATTCTCTTCAGGGTCTAGTGGATTGGAAACCAAGAATGTGGAATATCAAAATATTGATAATAATTATTTAATCTTCCTATGGAATTTATATACAAATATGCTCGGGTCGTGCCTTTCCTTCCGCTTTCAGCTTCTGTACCAATCGGATTAGGATCCTTTTTTTTTCCAGGAGCAACTAAGAGTGTTCGCCGTACATGGGCTCTTATTAGCATTTTTCTGTTAAGTGTAGCTATGTTTCTTTCTTTCAATTTGTTCTTGCAACAGATTACCGGTGGTCCCATCTATCGGTATTTCTGGTCCTGGGTTATTAATAATAAGTTTTCATTAGAGTTAGGCTATTTGATTGATCCACTTACTTCCATTATGTTAGTTTTAGTTACAACAGTTGGAACCATGGTTATGATCTATAGCGATACTTATATGTCGCACGATAAAACATATGTGAGGTTTTTTGCTTACCTTAATTTTTTCAATGCTTCTATGCTGGGGTTAGTTATTAGCCCTAATTTATTACAAATCTATTTTTTTTGGGAATTAGTAGGAATGTGTTCCTATTTATTGATAGGTTTCTGGTTTACGCGACCCAGCGCGGCTAATGCTTGTCAAAAAGCATTTATAACTAATCGTGCAGGGGATTTTGGACTCTTACTAGGAATTCTAGGTTTTTATTGGGTAACAGGTAGTTTTGAATTTCAATATTTGTTTGACAAATTAAACGAATTGACTGCCGTTGATGGGGTTGGTTCGTTTTTTGTTACTTCGTGTGCTTTTCTCTTATTTTTAGGTCCAATAGCCAAATCTGCACAATTTCCACTTCATGTATGGTTACCTGATGCTATGGAAGGGCCTACTCCTATTTCAGCTCTTATACACGCCGCTACTATGGTAGCAGCAGGAATTTTTCTTGTAGCTCGATTGTTTCCTCTTTTTAAAGCTCTACCTTTAATAATGTATCTTATCTCTTGGATAGGTGGAATAACAGCTCTATTGGGAGCTACTATGGCTCTCGCTCAAAAAGATCTTAAAAAAGGCTTGGCTTATTCTACTATGTCTCAATTAGGTTACATGATGTTAGCTCTAGGGATAGATTCCTATCGAATCGCTCTGTTCCATTTGATTACACATGCTTATTCCAAGGCATTATTGTTTCTAGGATCCGGATCAGTCATCCATTCCATGGAACCCATTGTTGGGTATTGCCCCAGTAAAAGTCAGAATATGGCTCTTATGGGTGGTTTGAGGAAATATATGCCAGTTACGGGAATCACTTTTCTTTTAGGAACACTTTCTCTTTCTGGTATTCCACCTTTTGCTTGTTTTTGGTCTAAAGACCAAATTCTTAGTGATAGTAAGTTATATTCTCCCATTTTTGGGGGAATAACTTGGTTTACAGCAGGATTAACTGCCTTTTACATGTTTCGTATGTATTTACTTACTTTTGAAGGGGACTTCCGCGTAAATTTAGTTAATTCATATAACAACCATATTACACTATATTCGACTTCTATGTGGGGAGAAGAGGAGTCCGGGATATCAAATAGAACGAGAGCGGATTCTATGTCAAATCAAATTATAGGAAGTAATAATTCCTTTTCCAAAGAAGCATTTCAAATTTCCAATAAGATGGAAGGATTGTACAAAAAGAACAGAGGTTTGGTTATCACTTATCCTTTCTTCTTCCATAAGGGATCCTTTGCATATCCGAAAGAATCGGGCAAGACAATGCTATTTCCTTTAGTTATATTGGGAATATTGACTCTTTTTATTGGATTGATAGGAGTTCCTTTTTTTCGAAGCGGAATGAGTTATGACATATTATCTCAATGGTTTACTTCATCGATGACCCCTTTTGATAAAAAACATCCGGAAAATTGGCCCGAATTTTTACTAGACGTAATCCCCTCAGTTGGTATAGCATTTTTCGGTATATTGATTGCCTGTATTTTCTATATACCTATTTACTTCTTATCAAAGGATGTATATCATAAAACAAATTCTAATATGAAGATTATTATGGACCAATCGATTAATATTGTCTATAATTGGTCTTTTTATCGAGCTTATATAGACATATATTATAACATAATTTTGATTAAAGGTATACGAGGATTAGCTGAAACAAGTAATTCATTTGATCAATGGGCAATTGATGGAATCCCAAATGGAATAGGTTTTTTAGGCCTTTTTGTAGGAGAGGAAATGAGATGCTTAGGGGGGGGACGTATATCTTCCTATATATTCTTTTCTATATTTTGTATATTAATATCTATATTAATATATTCTTTATTTCTATATTAA